GAGGATGACTACTAGAGCTTATTTATGATTTATCTTAGCGGCATTCCTTCTTGAGATTCAGAATCTCATTTTTGATTCAGTAAAGACCTCTGAGCGGTTGAGGGGCAGCTGACCGAAAGGAAAGCGGGTAGGCCGCCTATATTTGTTTTTTTATCTTTACCGAAACCAAACCTCTGGGCGTCCGGGCCGGCCGACAGGCTTCGGGCAATGGAAACTAAAAAAAAGCGGTGACCTATGCCCAAAAAGGGAGGGAGAGATCGATTTCTCGTCAGGTATTAGGTATTTGTAGCCGGAGGGGAAGTCGTGCCCCGACGGACTTAGGGAGGCGAAAACGCAGGAAGGGGCCCCTGTGGGTGGAGTAACTGTAACTGACCGAGAAGGTTAGCGAGGTCCCTGCTATGGTGAAGTGAAAGATCATTCACTAAGGTGGGGAGAAGACACGTGGGAGCAAGCGGAGCGAGAGCAAAGCAAGCCCAAGCGGTGGGGTGTCTTAAAAAAGGTCCCAAACCAAAAAAGTCTTTTTCATCGAGAAGCTATGGATGTTGAAAACGCACAAGCGAAGCGCCTTAGTCAGCGGAAGAAGTCACCCTCAATTCGATCTAGCAAGAAATGCTTTACCAATAGAGTAAAGCGAGAGACAGTAGATTCCTTCTTAGGGTTCCAAGAAATTCGACTAGTGCAAAGAAAGATGCAGTATCCAGTTGTAGAGCGACGCAGCAGAGGGAAGTTGGCACAATATGTAATCCCTAGGGTATCGATGTCGGAGAAGGGGATCACTCAATGCTGCTACAGGCACTCATTAGTTCGGATTGGGTAGCGTGAAGGAGATAATAGACATTTTCCTCGAAATCATAACCTTTTTTAACGGGATGTGGAAGCATATCCAATCTATTACAGATGTAGATGTGAGTCGCTTTCGAAGCCTGATTCAAGGTGGCCAAGTGGGCACTAGAAGCTAAGGAAGCTCCGGAAGAAGTTCATCGACAACACCAAAGAAAACGGATACCGAATCAGCACAGAAGAAATTGTTTCAATGGAAGTAGTTTCTAGCTTACGCTACCCCCATTGGAGTAGTTCGCCTGTACCCGTACGGAGAAGAGGTAGTTCGCTCACTAAGCCCAATCGATCCAATCTTGCCTAAAAGGCCATGTTCCAAGCTAATGCGACTCTAGAATCAATCAAATCTAAAGGAGAATGCCCTATCGGGCTTTCACGCAGCAGGTTCGGAAGATCGGGCTGCCGCATGATGGCTTTGACTCGCCTTTGGAAAGATGACTTCGAAAGCTCAAGCTTTCCGTTCTCCTATGATGGTGATGGCACTCAAAAATAGGGTTCTTTTGAGCCCTGAGAAAGTCTTCGTCGCCGTAGTGTGAGAAGTGGAATGATTGGAGAGTGTGATAAGTTGGCAATTTGGAGTCTCTTTCTTAGATGTGTATATGCGGGTGGGGTGCCACCAAAGGAAGAGAACTCCCTGTCTAGAAAGTCTTTTCCTCCTTCCGGCCCTGACAAATCCTCCCTTTCAATATGCTTGGATCGCTCAGTGAATCAGGGAAGGACGACCAAGACGAAACAAAGGATGTGTTACTAAACCATCTCTTTTTGGCTCAACTAGAGATTTTTTGAAGGGAGAGCTGCAGATCGAATTACGATACAGATCCCCCCTAGCGTTCTTCTTTCTACTTTTGATAGCGGTACGGATGAACAACGAAATTGAGGATCCACTAGAGCACTGATTTGGCCATAAGTAGGGAGTCCCAATCCTGATGTCGATGATTGAAAAAGACGGGGCCAACCAAGCCATTTGATAAAGATTTATGGGTAAACCAACACGGGGGAGATGCACTTCATTTATTTCATATTCGAAAAAATAAGAAACTCTCCTCTACGCTCGATCTCTCCCGACTGACCTTAAGCGGGATTCGGTATAGAAACCCATCGTTGAACAATACCTCTCCTTAAACCGGAGCTGAAACGGCCCGCCGAAGCAAACCTGTGTATGTGTAGCCCAAACCTGGTCGAGAGGTGATTGAGCAGAGCGGAGGAAAGTGCATCTAGAAGGAATCAGCTTAAGATCGCCACCCTCCCTTCTCCCAGAGCTCATGAAGTTGTTCAAGATCGGTAAGAACCCGGCTGTAAACAGCACTTTGGGACCGCCTCTACTATTTGATTTGATCTTCGGAGCTAAGGGATCACTGGAAGTTGACCAGCCCATGAGAGCTTGACCTTGACAAGTAATGAATCTGTAGATCCATAAGCACACCAAACCCATCTCGATAAAAAAAGAGAAAACGGCAACTACATGAAACACTTGCTTCTTAGCCGCTATTAGGAGTAGGAGGGATGACCACGGACAACTACCTTTTGGATCACATTTGGTACTCATCGTCGATCAGGAAGGCAGATCCTCGGCGAACCAATTGTATCATCCGTGAGAGACTGTAGTTGACAAAAAGCTCATCTGGTAGAGAAGGAAAGGCAAGAACGAAAAGAGCAATTTCTTTATTCTACATGCATGATGAACCAACTGCATTCTAAAGAAATTCTTTGGATAGGTGGATTAAGGAGTTATGAGCCCTATTGTGGATCAGCAATCAATGAACCTTCTACGTGAATGAATTGATTGATCCGGCTAGAACGAGATTGAAAGAAAATAGCTATGATCCAACTTAATTATAGTGAATTCTGAATCCACTCTTTTCTTTCCTCCATTAAACCTTGTCTTTGAGTGCTAAGAGGAAAGGGGCGCCCCCCAATCACTTCTGTTAGAACCCACAAACCTATTATTATAAGTGATTTCAGAGATATGGACCAAGGATGAAAGACAAACCCATTTTCCTGTATTGAATGAATTGCACCAACCTTCTCTCGATTCAAAAGCAACTACATGAACAACGCCTTCTCTTTCGGTGCTAGGCGAGGTTTGGAACCCTACCATCTATTCTATCTGCATCTCAATTCATTCAATCCTCTGCTTGGCAACCTCCATACAACTCCCCTTGTTTTGTTCTAGCCGCTAACCATCTAACGCCATAGAATATTAATCTAATAAGATAGATGCCTTCACTTCATCCCACCCAGTAGCAGCAACAGAAGCGGGTGTGAAAGCCCATCTGCGGCTGCCAATGACCCAAGAGAAGGGAACTCCCCATTTTGGGAACCATTGAACGCCGCCATCAACTCCCATCCGAAGGGGCACCAGTTCTCCATTTATTTCTTCCTCTCCCGCCCTTCGCTGGATAGAAGCTATCAAGCCGAATGCCCGGTTGAAAGCAACGAATCGGTAATAGGAATAACGGTGAAACCAACGAACAGAGGGGGGTATTTAGTAATAGTTAAAAGAGTTCCCGCGATTGAGTAATAGCGGTGCAACTCATCTTTGCATCTTCTTCCTTTTCAGAGGAGGGCTATCGATTTACCGAGTCCAGCCACCCGGACGGACACCAAAAGGGAGTACGGGGGGCATGCCTCTACAAGCGATAGACCGACAGAAGGAGAAATAGAAGTAGTGGGAGTGAATGGTGTCTCGTAAGAGACTCCCGAACGGAGCTCTTTCAGTATGTCCTTCTGGTGTAGTTCTTTTCCTAGCGGTTACGATGTAGCGAATGGTGTCTCTTAAGAGACTCCCGAGCATAGGTTGTGAGTTGTGCTAAGTAAATGAGTTGTCCTAAATGCCCCTTGTTAGCTGTCGCAGGAAGTGGTGAGGGCTCAGGAAGTGAAGCAAACTCGACCAAAGGACAAGTCTGTTCCTGCTTCGTTTTCTGTTCCCGATTCAATCTTCACCTTTCCTGAATGAAGAAAGAGAGTGAAAGAGAAGAGATCAGTGTAATAGGTACAAAGAGGAGAGAAACAGTCTTCGTTCGGTTCGGCGGAAGAAAGCCGAGAAAACAAATAGGAAGAGTACTATGCAAGCTTCTAATTAAGTAAATATATAAAAGCTATCACCACCTCGAGCAGTAAAACAAAGTCGTTACGGCTATGTTACTAACATGGACAGCTATGAATTGTATTCATTGACAGGAGTGACCGCTTTCTAGTCGTAGTTGGTACCGCCCCTGTTCACTTCAGCATGCGAGGAACACCTTCGGGAAGAATCAAAGTTTTTCTCCTCTGCAAAGCTATCAATGCTTTATTCAAGATCTTTAGCAATCGATCGTTCATTCTCCCTCCCCAGTGGCTTTCGAAAGCTCGACATGAAAGAAGAAAGAAAATAGGAAAAGTACGGGGATCCCATTCCTTACTAATAGAATCTCTTCCCTAGGTAGTTTGTAGTGGGCATTCCTATCTGACCGAGTTGCTAGTAGGAAGCTAGGCTATTGAACTAACAGAAGATAAGCGCAGCGGATGATATGCAGCGGACGATCTTCTTCTTTCTTTTTATCTAACATCGTCCGGTAGTTCCCTTTAGTATGTTTCTAAGAAGCTAGGACAACTAAGAACGAATTAGCTCTTTCAAGCCCCGTTTCTCGAATAGAAAGCCAGAAGGTAATAGCTGATTGGCAGTATGAGTGTCAGTAAGCTGCTGATCCTTGCCCGTTAGAAGCAGAGAAAGCAAGATGACATGCATAGACTCCTTTCAATGCTGAAAAAGGTAAACCCGAGCCACAAGAAGAGGACTTTAAGGCCTAATCTGAGAGTAACTAGCCCAAACCTGAGTAAACTTTGCTGCATCTCTCTGTGTACTCAATCCAAGCTTGAATCTTTCTCCATCTTTGAAGATGAATCCCTATTTACTCAGCATCAACTGAAGCAAGGACTGTGGTAAAGTCAAGTCCAGCTTTTCAATTTCAAGCAGAATTAGAATAGAAAGTAAAGCAGAGCTATACCACACCTACTAACATATGAATAGCGAAGCTTAGCCAGATCGAGATGAGAAAGACTTGGCAATTCCAAAGCTAGAACAAAAGAAAATCTTGAATCTAAATCTCTGTCAGTCCTCCTTTCCTTACTTACCCATACAACATCGTCTGTCAACGGCCCTCAAGTTAGGGCCGGAGATCAAAGTTATCCACTGTCGATCGACGTGACAATCATGCCTGCTTGACAAAAGTATGTCGGGAAAAGATTTCATAGCGAGGCCGCTACTACGGGAATCGCTTTTGCTTTCTTTTCCTCTTCTGGTAAAAGCTTTCTCTCTATAGAATAGATTGTCGCCATACCTCTAACTCCATATGGTGGGCACACGTACCCGAACTACTACTCTTTTCTTTAACTCGCTTATTTCAATCGCTACATCTTCAATTGAAATGAAAGGCTCGAGCCGAGGTCACTCTGAAACCAAAGCTTAGTTGAATAATTTAGTGAATTTCCACAGTAGAAGGCTGCGCACCCGAGCATCGTTAGACTCAGCGGTTAGTATCAAGTGCAAATAGTGAGGGCGACGTCGAGAAAGTTTTCTACCCAAAAGAACGAATGTTTCCAAGCTCAGTCCTTTCCTCAGTTCAATAAGAAAGGAGATAATCAACCTTCATGCTCTCAGAGAATGCGCCTTTAGATCGAGAAGGTTTAGGCGAAGTGAAGCGGTGAAGCTGCACCACCTACTCTCCTTCTTAGCTTCGGTCGAGCGTATTACATAACCTCTCCTCTTGGTTTTGCAGCTAAGCTACTTGCGGATCTAGCAGCCGATGTGCGATAACAGCGGATATGCGACATACTATTGACTTATGTTCTGAGATTCTGGACTTTCTTTCTGTAATAGCTTAGCTCCAGAGCTAGCTTTCCTTATCGAGGCTTCAATGTACTTTACCTATAACTAGAAGAGTCGAGATAAGATGAATCTCCTAGAACTCAAATAGTCCGTGTTTACGGTGCTGGTCTTGATTGCTTGAATTTCTTTGTTGAACCGGCATTTCTTTCAATTCTTGACTTCCCGGGTTAAGGATTGATCCTCGAGCCGACTTCTCTTTTGACAACAGCTTCTCTTCCGAATCCAAGACTTGGTTCAAACTTTCAAGCAGTCAATCAAGCAGCACTGACCGCTATTCCATAGATAGCATAGAGCTCTTACACAGCGCCTAATAGGCTAGCTTCACTAAAAAGGCTTGATTTCCCCGTGGGAGAAGTGGAATCTCCATCTCTGTCACTCAAAGAACTCTCTTTCCTTCGCCCCTTGAATCTATCTATTCCGGCTACAGAGCAAGGCAAGGTAGATGCCAGTTTGCTTAAGACTTGGAGTTCAAAGTGGCATGGATCTAATGAGCTATTCCTCGCTTCTCCTCCTTTAACTTTAATAAGGCAATTGCCCACTAATCCTCATCGCTGTCCTGAGCCTGATTTTCTATTCTAGTCATCCCGATCTGGGAAGAAAAGCTATTCTTCTTAGCAGTTGAAGAAGTGAATTGAATCACCCCCGGGTCCGAGACTACTTAGCAGACTTTAACTCCTCCCTTATAGTAGCAATTCTGACAACAGATGCGGATTATGTAGCAAATGCCGCTGATGCGTAACACATTGAGTTGGACTGCTTTCCTTGAGCAGATAGGACACAGCGCTATCAACAGACATACTCGCGAAGAAAGCACCTACCCTGGGTGCCTCATCTCGTTCACTCACAGAAGACCTTGCCTAGCTCTACTTTCTTTCTTATACCAGGAACCAAGGCTTCCTAGTCAGCCTTTCGCTCGTCCCTTCGCACGTGAATCTTTATATCCCCTTTGCCGGGCTAGAGAGCATTTCTTCTTTCCCCCGGGGTTCCTTCCCTCGCTTAATTTAATCCCGTAAGTCACTTCGTTCCCCAGCCCAGACTGATTTTCCTTCTAGTAGCCCTTCCTCCACCAAGAGAAACCCTAGGAGAAGACCATGCTACCATAGAGAAGGCCCACCTCGGAAGCCATTTGACCATGAGTTCACAGCTTAGGATCAGAAGGAAAGATCCAATCCCTTCTTTAATTAAAGCAATGGTCTACGACTCCGCAGCTTGCTTAGGAGAGTCTTTTTGTTCTACCGGGATCACAAGCCCTAGTCCCAAGCATATTCATCTGCACCTGAAAGGAACGAAGTGACTCGACTGAAAGGAGAGGGATGAAGTGAGCAAGAGCTTATTTTATTTAAGCTTCTTCAACAAAAGCAATTCTCTCTCCTGCGGATCTTCCTCCAACATAATCAATGGCATCGGATCTAACTCCACTCTCTCCCTTTCCGGCTTATCTTGGCTTCGCTTCAAAGCTAAATGCAGCCATTTCTCTATAATACGATACCATAAAAGCAAATGAAAGAGATTCAACAAGACCTGGTGAAATGAAAGCCTTCAGGCCAGAAAGAAGAAAGTAAAGAAGTCCAGGAGCAGGTGATCTTGCTAAGAGAAAAAAAAGATTCATCTGCACCGTTCACAGGATTGTTGCTAACAGAAAAGAAAGACTTATCCCTTCTAGCCGGCAAAGCCTTTCTTTGAAGTAGACTAGTTGAACAAGAGGAATGAATGGAATCACCCTAGGCTCTGGAGCTGCCTTAAGCCATGCCCGTACCACCAAAAGCAGTGATTCCGACAACTTTAGCAAGACCGGAACAGCAGATAAGAGAACACCGCTTATTCCTCCATTGAGCCTTACCTTGTGCTATTCCTCTATAGAAATGAATTTTCTTGTTCACAGAGCTGATTCAACAAGGAGCAATTCGTGTGACAACAGAAGGATCGGGAATCGCTTTCTTTTTCTTTTATTTAATTTAGCCTGGGGCTGGGTTTGAACCCCAAAATCCATTTACGCGGGTGTGCACTCAAACTCAAAAAAGAAGTGAATCAGAAAGAAACTTATATAAGAGAGAGCAGAATAGGCGGTCTTGGAGGAAGGGCTGGGCTACTTAGATGGGAAAGATATCCCACACCTGGACCTGGATTCTCTAAAGCTTAAAGGGAGTACCCCTCGGGGGAGATAGGAATCGATTGAAGAAGGAATTTCCTTCTATAAAGGAAGAGAATCAGCAACTCTTTCATCCGTATCTGGCACTGCTTTACTTGGCTTATCTAGTAGACTGTTTTTAGCTTTCACGTGTCGAGAGGGAGAAAACCTTTAGCAAGTAATACTGTGATCTTTGCCTTAGCCTAGCAGTAGGAGCTGCAGTTAGCTCGAAAGGCGCGGTTCCATCGGGTTAAGGTAGCCCTTTCTTTTGTTTTGAATTCCTTCCAAACCGGAATCCGGAATAGACTTTAGTCTTGAGAACTACTTACATGGCTCGATCTACTACGAAAGAAGCTGGACAAGATCTTCTCGGGGACACGTCCAGCTTAGGCTTACCAATAGGTAATCTTCCGAGACTCTTCTTCTTATGGTTGATGTGATGGAAGCGAGCATGAAAGACCGGGTTGGCTGATAGATACGTGGCACCAAGGCAGGCTCCTTTAGCCGCATCGATTGTTAGAGCTCACTTCACACCAACAGAATCGTAAGCTTCCTTCTCCGCCTAAGCTTGAGAGCTCCCTTCTACATCAAGATCTGGCCCTGCCCCAAGGCCTCGATACCTACTATTAGTTCACATTAGAAGGTACCCCCTGCTAAAGTTTGATAAGAAGGGCGCAAACTAATACTCGAATCCTGCACCTTTTAGGCTATTAAGGACAAGTTCCTTGCCTTGTCTGTCGAAGCGCTCGGGCAGAGAAAATAGCAGTAAAAGGTAATTTCTGATTTATCATATCTTTGAATTTCTGATTAAAAAGGCAAAAGGAAGACAATGAGATCTCAAGGTCAAGCCTTGAGCCTGAAAGCTTAGTATGGTAAGATAGTTTTCTAACTTTCCCAACTGCTTCTTCCGAGCTGCCTTTCCTTCGGCTTGTAACAAACGCTCTCAGAGGCCTTGATCGTTTACGGCCTGTTTCGGCTATTTGATGGACGAATGTGTGCCCTATTGGAGCCGTTTCCGAGCCTGACTTCTTAGTCAGATTTTTATAATAGGTGGAGTTTTCCCTGAGTCGCCTATAGGTTGGAGCGCTCGTTTGAACCTCGCCCTTCTCCTAACTCTCTCCATTCATTGAGCTACCTTCGCTTTCCTTAAGGTGCTCTTCTCTTATTCGTATGATAAGTATATGTAGGAGTGGAACCTCTTTAAGAGCTTTTCCTTAGCTATGTCCCTTAGCCAATCAAGCCTGACTTTTCCTTGTCTTCTTTTGTTTCCTGCCCCGGTCAGCTAGGCCCACTAAGGCTAAGTAATATAGTAAGGAACAGTTGTTAAGTAGGGGATGCTATAGAAGATCGGGTTGATCCAATATAGAAATTATCATAGTTACGAGAAGTTAATAGGCGAAATTGATTATAGAATTCGCCCGTTAGTCCGCTTAAGTATCCACCTTTAATGTCTGCAAACGTTGAAGGTTGTTCCTCCGTATTAGACCCCCAGGGGACCGGCTCGCAAACCATGGGAAGATTGAGCCTAACCGGAATCATACTAATATCAAAATTGCAAGTAGCAAAAGATTTTAGGCTGGGACGCCCATTCCTTGTTAATTTTTCATTATCCGTAGTAATCAACTCACGTTTTAACAATAAGTTAACCAGGGCTGCACCGATAGAATATTTTCTATTAGTAACTTTGCTTTGGTTGAAACAGAACTCCTCAACGTTCTTACCGGCCGCTATTTTCATTTTCATCTTAATTTTAGCTTGTACTCGTACAGTTGAATCAAGCTGTTCAATCAAAGTAGATACCCTAACGACGGGTGAATCCTGTATACAGTTGAACACAGACGCTAGTACATGAATAATAATAGCTTCCAGCGTATATGTATCAAATACAGACAGAAATTTTGTCTCCGCCTCGGATAGACCACTCTGATCCTTATCCCTCAGATAGTCTCTAACTAAAGTCTTGTTATCACCGAGCAATAATTCCATTAATTTCATGGAACTCTTCCAAACGGATGAATCATTGAAATCCATTGTAAGATCTTCGATTTCATGCTGTAAAGCCAGAAAGTCTTTATCAGTAATATTTGACTTAGATTTGAATTCTTCCATTAATTTAAATACTTCATTCTGATACTTATTAACATTACTGGAGGGCTTTTGCTCAAAATAGAAAGATTTATCATCAAGCTCTTTGAAGAAGTTATTCCAGAACCGTGTAAGTTTTACTTGATCATGAGCAGCATCACGATATGATCGTACGAACAGTTGCATATTGTTAGCCATGCCAGGCTGTTTAAGTTGCATATTGAAAGCCATGCCTGGCTTGACAGGTCTTGTTAAGATTGTCATAATATTGATTTCTTTATTACTGTCTTTAGAGACTCCGGACGCTCGCTTGTCCTAAGCCCCAAGGCGTCAGGCTACCCTTGTGGATCTTCGTGTGTAGAACATTGGCAACAACATCCAACCAATGGGTGCACCCGGCCGTGTACTGTTACCAGTTCGGTCCAGTTGGAACATTTACCACAACTATTCATTGATAGAATTTCTTATATTTCTTATCCCTCTTTATCAAGTCCTTACAGTCGAGCCTCTGACACGGACAGCCATAGTGGTGGTAGCTCCTGTTCTGATGCCTTCACGCTCCTCTCGCTATGCTCGAGCTGCTTCGCACCTCTCACTTTCTTTTGTTTGAGCGGCTATCGCTTCTATTTGATTCTATAGTGGGAATTCCTCTTCTATCGTGATTGGTTGGGCCAGACTCTTCCTCTCTTTTTCACTCCCCCATCCCTCGTTGGGAACAAGACGGATATGCCAGTCTATCAGAGAGTGGTTTCCTGGATTGGTTGGTTTGAGGAGTGAAGGCGTTAAGAGAAATGACAGTATCTTGATCCTCTATCCCGGACCATCAGGAACTGAAAGAGGGGGCGAAATCATAAAAAAGAAAAGGCATCTGAGCTAGGCCCAGACGTTGCAGTTGCAAGAATCCTTGTTGGATTCCACGAATACGGAAGTAGAAGTAATATAGTAAAGTAATATTCCAAATATTCCAATCCCCGAAGAAGAACATGCTGAATGCTCAAAAGAAGAGTGACGAATAAAGAACGGCTCAGAAGACGGAAGCGCAGGAAGTTGAGACGGGGGTGTGAGGGTCCGAAGGAGTACGGGTTCGTGTCACCTTTCCACCCGGAAAGCGGACTTGTGAACTGGTCCCATTTTCATAAGAATGTTTCCGTGTTCAATACAATAAAGGTTGGCTCACTCAAAATGATAGAGGCCAAGTCAAAGGAAAGGAAACAAGCTGAGCTGCCCATCCTCACCTCCTCTCTTCAATTACATTCCCTGCGGACCCTGCACTTCTTTGGATTCCCCGTCTTCTCTGAATTCTCAATCCCTCTGCTAAAAGGTTGACTTTCCTTAGCGGTAGCAACGGCAAAAAGCGCCTCCGGCTCAGTAAAAGTAAGTAGTAATAAGGTGGTCGTCCGGGTCCTTCTTCCTGGTCCCTGTCAAAGGTACAGTCGAAAGGAAAGAATCCATGTTCAAGTCTTATTACCGAGGGCGAGCCGCTTTCTGTGGAAGGGTAGATTACGGGAAGGAAATAGAGGTCACAAGGTAAGGGACCGCTTTCCTTTTATGCTTCCCTACGTGGAAAATGAATCAAACCTGACTCTATAGTCGGACTACTTTACAAGTAGAAATCCCTCTTACTCAATAGGGGATAAGGAAAGAAAGTATGATCAATGATCTTCGGCTAATGATAGCCTCTTTTTCATCTCTAATCTCATCTATGCTTCAGGAAAAAGTTGAACCTAACCGCTAATAAACTAGTAGGAGTTCATGCTTGGAAAGAGTTCCTCGGTAGCTGTCAAAGGGCATTAGCACGAAGCAAAGGCATAGAGGCTAGCGCGCACTAAGCATAGTCTTATAGGCCCTAGCGCGCAGAGCAATAGTAAGCTACTTCACTCGAGAAGAAGAAAGACGCTCTCGCTCGACTCAGATAATGATGAAGGTCGAGGCTTTGGCATGCCAAGCTAGCTCCGATGCTATTGCTCAGCTCATATACTTCAAGAACAGTATTTTGATTTAGGAACTGCACTTCTACTTGATTTATTCACTGGCCTTCCTCTTGCTGGTGGGCCTTGCTGCTTGGCTACTTTCTCCGGTGCCAGCTCTGAAACCGGAGGTATATATACTGGCTTCCTCGCCTTACTGCCTTCCTTCCAAGGACCCTTCTGTCCAATAATTAGTCTCCAGTACTTACTGCTTGCCGTTAGGCCATACGGCCTACTCTATTCCGCCTACAGACAAGTCCTATACTTAGCTTTCCTCATACCAAGACCTGGGTGATCAATCAAATATTCAATCAAACCGGATCACTTGAAGGGCTACCCTTCTGCCTATAATGGTGAATTTCATTATAGGCATTAGATAAGGTTCAGTCCTTAGCACAAGCAATAATAAATGGCATCTACCTTATTGAATCAATAAATAAAAGTAATAAAAAAATGATCAGTGGTCTTCTTTCCGCTCTTCGAGGCTCTTCTTGTAAAGAAAGACATCGATACATACACCCCAAAGCCCAAAAAAAAGCCTACGAGGTCGGTTACCGGTGTAGGCTAAGATCCTTGACGAACTGGAAGAGCAAAACAAGACACTAGAGCTTACTCGAGGGGGAGGCGTAATTGCATGCTTCGCTTCAAGTGCACTAGCGGTTTGAGGAACCAGCGCCCAATGAGCCTGCGCGGCCGGTCCCCGTTGGCTAAGAACCCCTCTTTCATTTCACGTGAAGTGAAGCAATCAATTTCGCTTTTTGGGAATATTTACATGCTATGGAAAATTAAAAAAGTGAGCAAGAAAGCAAACATTGATTGAAAGTATAGCGCGAAGAGAGCAGAGCAGCAAGCAAGCAAAGCTATAGCGCGCTCCGAAACAAACAAGCTAGCCATAGCGAGACCAAATGCTTTAGCAATTGCGCGAAAGAAGACCTAAGCTAAGGGGGAGAGATTAATTCACAGAAGAAAGAACCGGTATGAACAAACCCTAGAGCTGGCATTTAATGGTACACCCCCTTATCCACTACTTCCTCACCATTAGTCCGCCTACGCTCAGAAAGGAGGAAGGCTAGAACCGTCCCGACGAATAGTCAATCCGTGCAAAGGATTCTATTTTCAGCACGGACCTTTTGATCATTGCGCACCATTTCACAGCATGGATCGACGATCCAACCCCGCAATAAATAAAGGATTAAACTGAGATCGAAGCCCATCGGGAAGCTTGGAGAAGGAAAATCCGTAAAATAAAAGAAGTGAAGTGATTTGACAGGCGTAAAATAAGTTCTTTAGCGAGGAAGTTTAAAAAAGGAGAGATGAACTGGGCACCCACACCGTGTGTGTGGGTGATGGATGGAGTGTAGGGAGCTTGTTAGTCTCACTGAAGCTTTGGTTCGTGTGCTCAGTAACCGACCGCCATGGGATACTTTTCTTTTGAGGCTATGGCCAAACCAACCCTAAGGAACGCATCCGAGATTTGTGTGGCCGAAGCTAACTAAATGCCAGAAAATATCGGAAATCATTGATAGGAGGTGGACCGGCATGCTCCATAGACCTATACATGCTGCAGGTGCTTATCTGAACCTATACTTTTGTGAGAAAGACTCAATGTTGGATGATCCGGAGTCAGGGCCTCTATTCATGCTTGGTATGGCCCACGCAGCCTATTTTCCACACGATTGTGCTACAGTTGACCAGAACTAAAAGGGAGATGGGAGCATTTGAATTCGATGAGGTCGTGCAAGCCAGAAATTGGTACACGCCCGCTTTCTAACTTTCCTTTCAGCAGTATCAAATAAGCCAAAAGCTTTGAAAGTGAGGTTTATGATGTTTTTGTAATTGTCTTGTATAGACGTATGGTATGGTAGGAGTTCAACTGCGGTTATATTTCTGAGCTGCAGAGGTTTACAAGACGGGTGTTATCACAAACATGTAGCAGCTCCAGTGCTGAACGCAACTAGAGCGTGTTTTCTATTATACAGAGCAGGTTGGATCCACGTTGAATGACCTGATCTTTTTCCATGTAAACACCTGTGGGCACGACAGAAGAAAGCGGCCAAAAAGCTTCTCGAAGCTATTCTATTGACCTTTCAGAGATAGATCTCAACTCAAGTTGGGCCCATGAGTTTCTTCAACGAGAAGAACAGCGGATGAAGTACGATCCCCGTGGCCTCCTCCATCCCCAGTAGGGGGGCATGGACTTCCAGACTCCTTGATACAGATGACACATTCCTCAATATAGGTCCCACATTCATGGAGGACGACACATACACATTAGGGGATAAGCACGAAAGAATCTCATCAGGTGAACAACCAACTGTTTTCTTAAAAGACGTTAAGGATCTATTCGATCTTGGCGGAGACCTCCTCTTATGCCATTTGACCTCACTTTCTCTGTCAATGAGATTATGATCTCTATTCGGATCCGGAAGTGACTTCCTAGGCGAGTAGGATAAAGCTAGTGGATATTCAATAGAAGGAAGAAGAAAGGAGGGAGTAAAGAGAGAGATTAAAACATTAGTAGCTTATTCAATCCGATCGGGAATAGGATAAATAATGGTATAGGAGTACAAAGTCCCACCTCTCCGACAATAGGACTTGAATGAAGGCTTAGCTCTGCGAGCCTGCCGCTACGCTTCTTTTTTACAGAAATGAATCGTAAACGATAAAGAACAAAAAACCTTACCTTACTAATCTCTTTCGAGATAAAGGTTCTTACAGAGGTGAAGGTACCCATCTGGCCTTTGATTTGATACGACAGCGGGGTATGCCTTGCTTTGCTTATTTTATCTTGATACGCTTACCCTGCCCAGCCCCGTTTAGGTTTGAAAGAAGTAGGACACGGACAAGGGAGATGCCTAATCTTCCTAGCGAGGTTGTTCGTCTCAGTGCTCTCTCGGCATGCTTACTAGGAAGGTAGTCGTATGCAACTACTTTCTTCATCATTGGCCCCAGACTCGTATTTAGATGCGGTAAAACTACAGAGTTGTTGGTTCAGAAACTGGATATCTCGTTTCGATAGAAAGTGGATGATCTACTCTTTCCACGAGAGGTAGGATCGAGAGGGCGAAACCTTCCTCGAGAAATGGCCCTAGAATAGTAAATCAATCATGTTGAGAGAATGGTATTTCAGGTACAGACCTAGTTTCCACCATTTTGGTTCCAGATTTCGTGTGATTTTTATAGTTGCAGAAAGCCCTTCTGCTCGTTTAACTTCCTCAGTTGAGTGAACCTAATATCTTTGAGTCTTCTTGATTCCCACGGTTACCGGTATTCGGGTGAAGGTTATTCTGGGTGCCCAGGTTGTGATAAAAGGGAAGGAGAACTATCCAAGCTTATGAACAAGCTCAATATAGCCAAAGGCAGGTGGGTAAGGGAATTGAGGGTTTCGGGAAGGGGTTGAAGACTGACCTTGACAACGATGTTTTAGGTGATCCCTGTAATCCGATTTACCATTTTTTCATTTCAATAGTAGGCAGGCAGGGCTAAACGGGAAGGTAGCACCAAAGAGCATCCGGCATAGATAGTGAGCCCTACTGAGGACGGTTGGGTTGGGAAGAGAATAGCATACGAAGATCAAGTAGAGGTAGTAGTTGGATTGTTCGCATGTGTCCTAAAAAAGTGCCCCATCTGGTTGTTATTGAAGCAATGAAAGTCTAACCTTGATCAGTCCCGAGGTTAGCTTCAGCTAAGTTGTTTACCACTGAAGGGTAAAAAAGATTAGAAACTAGCTAAAGACCAGCTACGTATCAAGGGATCGGGCCTCAACGCATCCTTTATGAGTTGACTAGGTCTCTCTAAATAAAACATGCTTTGTAGAGGCGATTCCCATCTAACTTGGTCTATTATCGATGATTTTCTTAGAAAGAACTGCGTGAAAGCATGATTTGTGTGGGTTATCTATAGAAAGCGGATTCTCCTTTATCTTTATGGTATGGAAAAGAAAAGAGTTGAAAAGAGGGATCTCCGGGATCAGAAGGAAAAGAAGAAAGGGTAGTTCAACTCATGCTTCCCAGAGATGCACCTAGCAAGGAAAGAGAAAGAGGAAAGAGAAAAAGGGCCAAATCGCCTGCATGCAATTCGAACAAGAAACTTACCTCCGTGAGTTAACAGCAGGAAACACATACTCTATTCTCTGAAAATCATTGCAAAATGATAAAACTCTTTCTCCTCTCTTTTCTCAAAGTAAAATCAGCCCTTTCTCTTTATATAGGATATAGGCAATGATATGCTGAAATTACCGAAGTCTGACTACCAAGTGCAGCCCGAAGATGAAGCTGCTCAAAGTTATGACCACAGTCAGGGAGTTTCAGTAAGCAAGTTTATAAAGAAAAGAACCTACCAGGGAAGGCGGGATCCCACTTGAATAAGGAATAAGGTAGGCAAGCAAGCCAGGTAGATTAGTTGAGTAGGTATTCACTACCCCACCCAACCAAGCGAGCCATACCAGCAAGCAGGCACCAAGCAAGCCACAGGACTGAGAGCCTGATAGTTCATGGGAGTAGTTCTTATCAACTCAGCAGTAGTCTTTCTCAAGTATGAATAATGATAAAAAAATGCCCTAAGCAAGCACTAATTCATTCAAGAAAGAATATCTGTAAGCAAGCGAATCAAAGAAAAGCCATAAAACTGGATAACCTGATATAAAGTATTCAATCAAGCAAGTCTTTTCCTTAATGAAATCCATACTGTCTTCTTAAAGAGTAATCTCTCATAACCTTCTTCTGATATCGTTTTCATGATACCTTAAGGCAAGAAGCAAGCGATTGAGGGAGACTAGTACTCTGATTTATTGATTAACTAGCCCAAGGGGGGAGCCTACTAAGCACTTAATTCGAGAAGACAAGAGAAGCGAATGAATTCGAGTAGTGTTTATATATTAGAAAGTCAGAAAGAAGCCATAGAGGAAGACCCGAAAGGAACGACTCGTTTGCCAGACCGAAGAGAGAGTGGTTGACCACACACTGGCAGATCCGAGGTCATTGATAGTTTTCTCAGACCAGGACTTGGTCGGAGTTAGAAATCTTCATTATGATGCCCTAGTGATAGCTATCCAGATCGGAGATTACACAGTCAGGAAAGTGATGATTGATGGCTCCAGTGGAGCCGATATACTATTCTACCCTGCCTTCTTTGCTCTGCTCTTTCCCATAGCAAAGAAGACCTCAATACGGCATCGGCTCCCCTCGTCGGATTCAACGGTATGGCTTCGGAGCCAGTCGGAGAGGTGATGTTGCCAGTCAGAGCCGGTGACATCCTGTTGATGACTCGATTCTTGGTAATGGATGTGCCATCTCTCTAGAATGCCATCCTCGGGAGATGGTGGATACATGAGATGAAGGCAATTCCTTACACTTACCACCGGTTCCCCACCCAGTCAGGAATGATGGAGATCAAAGGAGAGCAGAGTACGGCGAAGAAATGTCAGATGATTGCCCGCAGCCAGGAACATGAAGAAGGCCGACGGCAAGACCGAATAGGTTGCAATATCCGAACAGGGAGTTGAGGCTCCCAAGAGCAATGTTTCAGATTAGCAATTACAGTCACCATCACTGCCAGCAGGGGGTTACCCGAGTGATGGGCAGAAAAAACATTAGAATTAGAAAAAAGAAAAAGAAGAAAGGAGTCAGAAGAGGAAAAGGGGAGAGGGAGCTGTCATAGATCATGTCGAAGCCATTGATATAGGGTTCTGTCCCGCCCCCATTAGCATTAGCCGCTGATCCCACAATGGAATGGACTCGGCGATGAAATCTCTTTCGTGAAAGAGTTGTTCGATTACCAGTGCAACCCTTAGATCTCCGATCAAGGAGCCGCAGATCAATCACTCGTTCTCTCTTGTGAGCTTGACCGTTTTACCATCTATCTTTCCAATGGAGGCCAAGGGAGCACTTAGGGCCTTCCTTCCCTTCCCCGAACACCATCCTCAATCTCTCACTTGAATCGATCAAGATCCGCCGTCACATCGGAGGGTGAACGGCTAGCCAAAGCCTATCGTTTGGAGAAAGATCGTGGGGGAGCGGTTGAAAGCCTTACCCATACCTTGCACATGAAAAAAGCTAGCTTCAAAAGCTCTCTCTAGCTGTCTACCTTAACCCATGGGGAATATGACCCATCTGCTCTTCGCGATTCTGGCTCCGGTATTGTGCCTCTCCTTGTAAAAAAAGCACTCAGCTCACTCAGGCCTTTGGAGATCCTTCGCTTTCGAGGCAGCTGGGATCAAGGTTTTGTGGCGGTACCATCTGGACTTTAACTCATCTCTATGGATGGGACTCTTCATCTGCATAAAGCCTCTGGAGCGATTACGTCGTATTGAAGTTTAGTTACGATTTCTGCGACCGATCACTTCCCGCTTAATGTGCAGAGTCTCATAATTTCATATACATGAAAGATTCAAAGTTTCATGACATTATGAATGTTTTGAATTTGAATAAGGTTCTCCTTCACTGCCCGCGCTACATCCGGCCAGCATACCGTCATTGGTTTTTGGAATATCTGTTCAGGCAAAGTTGCCCACCATACTGAGAATCCAATTAATAGGCAAACGAGCAAGACGAATCGTATATCTTTTAGATACGAATACACGAGGGCGTCCTTCAAGCCGAAAGTCACAATGATTTCATTTATTATATCCTTAAGCAGCCTTTTAGATTGTTAAAATGAAAAGAAATTGGAAGTTCTTCCCTTCAGGTCTCTTTTAGGTTTAAAGAGGCTGGCTACAGGCGGTATTCGTCTTTGGCTAAGGAAAAATAAACCTCAATATAACCGACACTGGTATAGACACGTTTTGGTGGCCTTCTCGCCTGGTGGAATCATACCACTACTCTTTCCTATCTGGTTAGGTTTTCCAGATGGGTTAGTAGTTAATTGCTATCACCTTGGTATGGTACGGTATTCTCTTTTGGAGTCGTGTCGTCCAAATGACAAGTATTTGTTGTCTGTGCGGGATGATTTTGAGCGTAAGCTCACTGAAGAAGGGGACTTCTACGTGGAGAAAGTCATGCTCAGATATTGGGTGGAATCTCTCGTACGATATGTCCGGTGGTATGAGGAAGCCTGTTGTGACTTCACTTTACCTTTGGAACAACTATTATATCCACCTGCGGTTTGTCTACGTCCTGATCGGAAAGACCTGTTAAGTAAGTTTAACAAATAGGGTCTGATGCTCAGATGTTATAATCCGTCAGCGTCGCTGTCCGCTCCTTTTAATGGACATTCTTAGCCGTCCTCCGAGGGCATAGATCAGATCGTGAACTCTTTCAGACCCTTAGCCTTAGTTTCACTTGGTTGGGGCAGAGTTTCAGCCTGCCTTCCACCGAATATAAAAAACCTTACAGCTGCTGCCTAACCTGCTGACATCCCGGCGAAGGAAGAGAGTCATTATTTGTGTCACATCCTCGAATTCGACAGAACGCTTTCCTGTTATCTCTCAAATTATAGGCTTTGAAGCGATCGAGCGGAAAGAAAACTATTGCGCACGCCCCTCATTCGCCCCTTACTAATATAAATATAATAGAAGGTAAGGCAAAAAGCAGCTTAAGCCCTTCCGATCACCCGAGAAGCCCTCGATGAACCGCCTATAGATATATACTTCTATATATAAATATTTATATATATAGAAGTTTCTTCTCTTGATCCAACCAACTCATGCCGTCGCCAATCCAGTGCCCAAGGAACTAGACCTTATGCAAAGCACCTTTTTCACATAGAGCTGTGTTCCAGATCATAAGGGAGGCTAATATATTTTTCACCCACCGTGATAAAGGTCGTTGGCTCAACCCTATGTCCAACATCTTGACTGATCACTTACTCATCCTAATCAGAGGCCTATACCCCAATCAATCATAGACCACATCAAGCCCTTACTCTAGATCATGAAATGCTCCATAAGGGCATCTCATCCAAAGTCACCTATTTCGTGTTGATCAAAGCGCAGATCGAATTGTCGTGGACCGTCCAAGATCTATTTTCGATACACACCCATGTTTTTTAGAATTGGGTTAGAGTCTGATCTCTACATCCACATGTACACGATCAGTCAAAATCTCAAAGAAGCTTTTGTTTGGTTGTTCCATCAGTGTTCTCGGGGAGAGGTGGTCTCTTTCTTGGAACGCAATGATCAACGGATATGGGTGTATCGGTAACTTGGACGAATCTCAGGAGCTTTTCGATCAGAGACCATTCAAGAATGTCCTTTCATGGAATTCTTTGTTAGCGTTGTGTGACAGATGTGAAGACGTCGAAGGAAGGATCCCAATCTTCAACGAGAAAGAAGCAGAACGTGGAAAAAAGAAGAAAAGCCTATGATGCACAGAGTGGCAACTCGAGATCATTCTTCTTTTGACCTGACTAAAGGCTTTGTTATTCAGCAGGGTCTGGCCCAAGCAGTGGTGCTTTAGCTAGCCTTACTCATCTATGAGACAGATGAGAAAGCGAGAGAATGCGTTGTCATGACTTTTTCCTTGAAAGGCATCCTCTGTTGACGAATCCATTTTGAGCCTACGATTCCCCTGAGAATGGATCTCTCATTTGGACAAAAAGGCTGTGAAAAAGGATTCAAAATCAGGCTTTCCTCACTTGAGTAGGAAGCTTTTCAGAAAGAAGGATATCCTGAGCCAAGCACAAGCAGTAGTCTCAAAGAGCGATGCAGTTGGATCAAGAAGGCCGAAAGCCCGGCAGTCAAGCTCACGTTGTCGACCTCTTGTCCGTCAGTGAGTGATTCCTCGTATGTGTAAAGGCGGGTAGACCGTCTCATCTCTTTCCCCAAAGTGGTGGATCGAACTTCGATAATGTCACGAGAGATTCAGTTGGTTCCATCGGTCATTCTGCGAACCTGACAGCTATCACTTACTGGTCAATGAAAGTGGGGTCAGTTTCACTCTTCTTCGGAGCTTGAAAGTAAAAGAGTCTCATGCGCTTGCTTATGGAACTCTTGCTTCATCGAATCATCCTCAAGAATTCAAACTTTGGCTTCTTGCTCATCAAAGGCTCCGGTCCTTATAAAATAAAAGCAAAAGAACAATCTAATGATGGACAGTTTGCATCAGTGCTCAGGCTTGTTCCCCGGAGGGTTATCCTCTCTTCCCAAGAAAGAGGGAAAATTGTTCAATATGAAAAGGCCAGCACTAACTCTTCAGATAATATCTATCCACCTTCAAGGCCACAATCTAATAACCAAGGGGCCTCGCCTCCAGAGTCAGATTGAGGTCACTCATGCCTTCAAGGCTTTGACTTACATTCCGAGGCCCAACAACAGAAGAAAAGATTTCGAGGTACTTCGATAGCAAAGAAAAGTACCTTCCAGTTCCAGCTCCGCTTTGTCATCTAGCTCGGGCAGTTCCAAAAGAAAAAGAAGGTCCGACGACGAGAAGACTCCCATAAGGTCTCCAAACAAATATCGCCCTAGAAGGCGTAGGCATGGAGCGAATAGAATCACTTCTTATGTAACTTCTATCACTAATCCCAGGGGGGAGCAACAAGACGAGCCTTCTTCTTCATCTACACAATCTTCCCATGATCCAATTTCATCAGCCCAAGTCACTGAGGATTTGCCTTCGCGGGTCACTCGTTCCCAGGGGCAAGCCCCAGCTCAAATGCCTTTGCCACCGAAAAGAAAAATCTTTCAACCAAAATCCACCCCAGCAAGGAAGGAAGTTATCCTGCATCCTTCAAGAATTCCAGGCTAGGAGCCTAGATTTAGAAAGATCAAAAATTATCCCCAAAGGAGTCGGAGTCCGGCTCCGTCAGAAGGGGACTCAGTCTCCTCACCGAGGTCTCAGTCAGAATCGTCAGAAGCTGAAGCTAGCTCATTCCCTTCACAACGTGGGCTAGTTTTATTACCCGCAATGACTACGGCCGATTCATCTCCAGTCCCTTCCGTCGTACAGACCTCGGATGTGAATTGTCGTTCCGGGATGCTTGATAAGGGCAAGATTTTCAATAAGCGAGTGAATACCCGGCTAGCTCCTCAAACTCTTCAAAAGAAGCCTTCCTTGACTACTTGTCTTTCTTCTCCTAGTTCGGATGGAAACCCTGATGAGACAATAGAAGAAAGCACTACTTCCTTGTAAACACGGTTGTGCCCCACACCCATGAGTCACTTCACTCACTTGAGAGACGGTTAACAAAGAGAGAGGCGGGGAGGTAATAAAGCGGGCAGGGAACAGGGAAGGTTATTAGGCGGGGAAGGGAAGGTGATTAATGGGAGGTTATTAAGATTAGGTTACCAAAGGGAGGTTTTTAAGGGCTACGAAAGAGGTTATTAAGTGATGGAGGACAAAGCCGAAGAAGAAAACCCGTATATAATCACAGAAACATCTGACCTTGTTAGCAACCTTGTTTTCGTATTTGAATCCGAGCTGGGTTGTTCAGGCAGTAAGTGGTTGTAGTATTTGTACTTTCTTGTTTTCCTGTAGTTGTTGTATTTGGTTTGGTATTTGTAGTTTTCCCGTAGTTGATATTTCTCTGGTACCTGTCTCTGTTAGTTGGTATTTCCCTGTTTGTAATATTTGTTGCTTTTTCTTTTTGCATTTTCTTGATTCCCATCCAGATAAGAAGTTTCATAAACTGGGCTATTTTTCTCGCATGTCTCTTTAAAGTGAAAGTGGAATTCATGCTTTTTTTTTCCTCACTCGGATCTCTTCCGTTTCCTCGATTTTGTCCGGATCCTCCTTTTCTTCCGAAAAAAGGGAAGGAGAAGGATCTTCTTCGGTGGATACCTCCAGGGACTCACTGGCCAAAGCCTGCTAAATGATCCTCCAAGTCTGCCAAGGGTGGTCAGAAGCCGCCGAAGAAGAAGGGTAATTCTTCCAAGGGTTCCAAGGCAACAACCAAGAAGACGGACAAGGCCAGTAAGTAAAAGGGCAAACCGAAAAAGGCAGCTCAATCTGTTGCGTCCCTCAAAGAGGGTGTTGTCCCTGCCAGTGAGCCAAATCAGACTGAGCGGACCGACAAAGTTCCTCCTGCCGTCTCTCAGACCGAGATCCAGTCCACTCCTGCCATAGTTCCTCCCTTGAGCACACCATTGCCGGTGCTTCCTGCCAGTAAGACTGATTGTACTTTGCTTCGGTTCTTGTTAGACTTTTGTTTGTTTTGTTTTACTTGCCCAACTCTCTTGCAGACCCTTTGGGACTCGCGCCATATCCATTATATAAACGGAAACCTACCAAGATAGAGCGAAAGGGCGGGCTGACCATAGGGAAGGGGACCCGCCATCCACTGATTGCTAAGTCGGATACCTTATTGGACGCTGCCTTCGCTGAATAAGAGGAAGTCTTATCTTTTAAAGAAGGAGGTAGAATTCCAAATACTACGACATCCAGAAGCGCTGGAAGGGCTGGGGGTAGGGGACGAACCACACTTGATGCTCGAGAGTCTAGAGATTGAATCCCTTACTTTAAACGTGGTTGGGCTGCGTTAATTCCTGCAAAGATGAACTTCCCTATTAAATAGATCATCCAGTTGGGTGATCAACTAGCTATGCAAGCTCTTTTAAAAGAGACCCCGTGTAGTCCCAATTGGGGTGGTATCAACCTGACTTTCTTTCTCATCCCGGAAGACTTGTTACGACCCATTCGTATTACTACTAGATTCTATTTTCTGGTATCCAGACCCCCTTTCGGAGATGTCTACAGACGTCCAGTAGATCTCTCTATCTCCCTCTCCCTAGTGGTCGATCCCCCCGGACCTTAGGTCGATTTCTTCCAGATCCTTTCTCTGAATAACCGACTGAAGGTTATTTCCTGGTTGGCGAGGAGCAGCGCTTGTCCGTGAGCTAGATGCTTAATCGAACTATAAACCGAACTAGCGACAAGCAGGTAGGAGAGTGACCAGGCCTGATATTGGTACTGATTAAAGTGGTCATTGATTGGTTGAGTCAGCCCCAACCCATATTCAAATTCTCCCTCCTATTTCTCCTACGGCTCGGTCGGATACGGGTCGAAGGCAGGCGAAGAGTTGACACAAGTTGCACTTCTCGTTCTCTAGTTCTCAACCGTGACAACTTATTTGTATCTCTTTCACCTTGGAAATCATTCTTTCTTTCCTGACAAATATGCGATTGAAGCAGGAGTTAAAGGAAAAGCGACCAAAACACGTTTTTTTAATATACTTTTTGTCAAAAAAGGCCAATTCCATTTTTTCTGGGCGTTAGGATAGCTTTCCATATCTGGCAGCTTGATGCTTGCTTTACCGAACCCATTAGTACTGGCCGACTCGGCTAACGCCAGGGGTTCTAATGCTTTCTCTAGCTTCTAACTATGATCCACTGCCTCTTTACCATCTCAGTGACTCATTGACTGCTTTAATGCTTCGTCTTCAACCTTTCCTGCCTCTTTCTAATAATGCAAAAAAGCGTTCTCTCTCCCCGATTCTAAATCAGTCCTAAGGGCGACCGCTGGAGCAGCTCGCATTGCTGGTTCGATCCCAACCGTCCTTGCCTTGAGTAGTGGACCAGTATCCTTCTTGTCTTCTCGTCCTCTTGCTGAAGCACACCTTCATTGACGACTCCTTCCGTGCCTTATCCTTATTTTGGATAGAGCCTTGTTTTAGGACTTATGGCATTGGGCAAGTAGGCTCCATCAGATACAGCTTTTTCACACCATTGTGCAGTAGAAACTAAAGCCTTTTCTGGGCCAAGGAGTAGGTTTTTACCTTTCCTTTCTTTTTTGGGCCGTGTCTCCTAGAGAGAAGGAGGGTTCCCCTATTTCAGTGCATAGGCTTTATAGAAAAACTAACCGAGGGGCCTTTGGTTCGTACTCTAATCTGTTTACTTTGGACTACTCACTTGGTAACTCCTACCCACCGACCTTACCTATATTATCTATTATCATATGCTGCTCCTTCGCCCTCTCTTCTCTCCCTATTGGTCCAGCCTAACGGCTTTCTTCGTTGGCTTCTGCCAATTGTATGTCTGCTTGCGGAACGGAACCTAATGGAACGCGGATGGACTCGAAAGAACTAGTGGACGAGAAGGAACGGAAGTGGGTCGACTGCTAAGGAGAGAACGGAGTAGCTTGACCATAAGGGAAAGAGCTATTGCTACCAGAAAGAACAAATTATCAGATCACTAAGGACTTTCTTACCCTCTATTCCTTCTATCAGTCAACAGCTCTCTCTTTCGTAGACGACATTTAGTACTTCCTCTTTGGCCTGGCTGGCAGAAATATATCAACCCCGGCAACCTCCAGGGAACAGCTACGCTCCATGCGAAGGAAGCTAAAAAGAAGCTAAAGAGGGTAGCGTCTCACTCCGATATACGTACTCTTTTGACCCAGAAGCAAAGAAAGAGTACGCCAGTTTCAAATGGACACGAGCCTGGTCGAGATTCAACATACTATTTATTGTTTATTGTTATTGTAAGCCCCAGCGCTTGAGGCGCTTACTCCTATCCCTTTCTTTTGAAAACAATTTAGTGTAGCAAGGATGGGACCAGACCGCGCCACCTCTCTAAACTACGGTATCGGGGTTGACAATCCACTGTGACCCCGCTCGTGGGACTTTCCTGGGATCAGCCCGACATAGGGTATATCCACACTAGCAAAAGGGAATTTTTTAAAAAACTCTTTCATGGAAGGGCAATTATGGTTTACGAAAGCTCGGAATCTGCGAACAATCTTATCATATGTGGCTTCGGCTTCAACAAATCATAGATCTGCTCGCAGGACCCTAGAATTATGGACATGTGACAATGATTGCTAGGGGGAAGCAGAAGGATACCCAATGGGTGTGTGGCCCCTTTCGGGGAGGGAAAGCGTTTAGGCCAATTAATGGATTCACCCCTTTTGTATGTTTCAATCTTTCATATGTCTACTCGTCGTGGAAGCCTATCTGGATTTCAATCTGGACTTGATGCCGACTGCTAAGATTACTACGGTGGTTAAAAAGACCTTGACTTAGGCTTCACTTCAGCACCTGCTTTGGCTTTCTCTTATTCTTCATAGTCTTAGGATTCGGTATAGCCTCCCTCGGAATAGTATTCCTTTCTTTTTGTAGACATGGAAATCTTTAAGCGATTCTGCTATGACTTATGAAAAGAAGAATAAGATAAGGAGGACGATCCTAAAAAAGTATGCTAAGTGAACGCCCATAAGAGATCTCTCTTAAAAGCCTTAGCTCAAGCACCTGTACGGACGGAGGACGACATAGAAACTACGACTCGCTCTGCTCTCTCAAACGAGTGGGTCTACGACTTCTCTCTGGTTAAGCATATTTCTTAAACCCGACAGCCAATCCTTAGCAAGTACTTGACTCAAATACCTCTTCTGGACCGGAATGCTATCTCGGACTGGACAGCTTTTCTTTTACCAACTGATCAGAGGTATAGGATTTTTTGAAAAAGGTCGTTACTCTCCCTTATGACTTGTCTTTCTGTCTGCACGTCTATGGCTTGTGATCCAGACTCCTACCCTCAACTCCGTTCGTGATAGTCCATTATCCATTAGTAGTCCTTCCCTCCCTTAGATGCATATTAGTGAGGCTCGCTACAATGCCTCTATCTCCTCTCCTATTGTGGTGGGGTCCGCATCCACTTTTCGCTTCCGAGTCAGCAGCCTCATCCGCGGTGGAACCAGACTGCATCTCCTAAAAACTATGACTATGATTCGAGGTGGGTTCAAATGTGAGCTCAGCTAAAAAATGTTAGGCCTTTTAGCACCCTAAGATTCGTGGCACTGTTGATGGTGAGCCAACAGGGAAGTGACCTATTGCCAATGATAATCAAAGTGGCCTAACCTTATCCTCTCATTTCATGGTTTGCATCTTTAACAGTCTTTTCAAAAAACCTCTATTTTTCTTTTTCCTAAGCTAGATTAGCGAGGCAACTATTTGATAGATATGTGTCTTTTCCAATCACCAGTACCAGTAAGACTATTATTATTATATTATGAATCCAGAGAGAAGCATCTTGCTCGACATTACGTACCAATTGCTTGAAGCAACCGGTTAAGCTGAAGTTTTATGGCTTAAATAAAGAAAATGGAGAGAGCAACCACGAAGGGGAGAGTGAGGGAGGCTGCTCTGGAATCCACCCCGCCTTTCGATTTAGGTAGGCAATTAAATATCCATACAGCTTATGAATTCGTGGCAGCTCAGTTAGTAGCTCTTTTTCATCAACAGAAGATGTTGACTGGTATTTTTGGCATTATCCACCAGCGAGCAGGTGGGGTATCTCTTGAGAGCCAAGGACGTGGGTACGAGGTATCCTTTAGGACCCTTCCACTTCTAGCTCTGCTGCTCTTCGTTTGTTTGCCAGAAAAAGACTCCGCAGAAGTAGTTCGTTCTCAGCTGTGAGTTCCCGGTGGTCACTCTCCAGTTGCTGTTCACCACTCTAAAACAACGGCAATCTCCACCCTAAATGGTAGGCATCAGCGCATATTCCGTTTCCATCTTTTCCCTTTTTTAAAAAAAAAAATAGATTTAATAGGAAGATCCATGTTGAAGAGAAGCAGGCTTGATGCCAGAAAGATAGAAGGGGCTGGTCTGCTCATTATTTGTGTTCGTACATTTATTCATTATTGCAATACAAATAACACCTCCACTATACTAGTAATGGAGGGCCGGATAGAACAAGGCGTTTTGAACCATATACTACTGTTGCTGGAATGAAACGCAGCCTCGGAACAGAATTATGCTACTTGCTGGGCCCTGATGGTGGAACTGGCATTTTTGGGGGGAAGAAAGCGGCCCCCTTTTGCGGCAGAGTGGGCAGCATCGCTTTCCCTCGTGTAGCTATGATGCCATTCAGAAACAACACAAGAAGAAGAAAAAAAACGCAGTATTTCGCGGATTCTTGCCATCACTGGAAAACAAATTGATTCGAGAGTCTTCCGCCAGTTTTTAAGGTTAGCTGCCGGAGATGGTGGCCAGAGTGCAATACGCTTCCGTTGCTTTATCTATGCCAAATGCAGCATCACTGATCGCCCTTTGTTGTGGGTGAATGAAAAACAATAGCGGTCTCATCTAATGATGCTTGGTTTATGGGTGGAGACTTTCTCTCGCTGAAACTCATGGTCGACCCCCTGATAATAATGCGATGCTGGAATTTCAGGAGATGATTCACGCCCCTTTACGTAATGGGGCATGCTTTATTGTGGATAGAAAGGCAGCAAATACACGTGGTGTAATAAAAAATCAGGGAATTACTTTCTTTGGGCCCGTCTTGATAGAGCAGTGGTAAACATGAGCTGGATCAAGCGATTCACCAAGACTTTCCTTGAGCATTTGCCCAGAACTTGCCCCAACCTTCTATAAGGCCACTCCCCTCTGCTCATCTCCATGGTGGAGTAGCCAGTTGTCACGCAGCTGGAAGAAGCGAGAGGAAGAGAGGCCTTTAGTGAACACATCCGCCGTCTGATTGTCTGTCCGCACGTAAAGGACCTTAAGATCGCCACGAGCAACTTTCTCCCGAACGAAGTGATAATCAAATTCGGCATCTTTCGTTCAGGCATGGAAGACCGGGTGAACAGCCCTATGGAGTAAAGGGTGACACTGATATTGTCACAGTATAGAAGTGAAGGGAGAGAGAAACGAAGACCCAGATCGCAAAGCACGTAGGAAAGTCATAGGAGTTCAGATGCGGTGACGGCAAGAGCTTTCTATTCGGCCTCGGCGCTAGACCTGGACACAGCCGCTTTTTTCTTTGTGCCCCAAGAGAGAAGATTGGGGGAAGAGGAGAGGTATTAATTACTCATCTTGCTTCAAGATGCACCTATAAAGACGGATAAGTAGCTCGACCAGTGAAGATCTCCCAGCCTTTAAGAGATAGGGGGTGGATGGCATCAGGAGGAAAGGCGGAGAAGGTTAACTAGAAGGAGGTCAAAAAAAGGCCTCAGAAAGCTATCTGGCATTGGGTCTCTCGTATCCCCAATAAGCCGATCATGAGCCCGGGTGATGAAACAGCAGGAAAGAATAGGCCAACTCGTTCGTACTTTTTTTTTTTATTTTTATAAAGGTGATTAAAGGGCTTCTCCTAACTCATCTCTTCCAACCACGGCGAGGGAGCTATCACAGAAGGAAAGCCTATCAATAGGAGATCCGTCTCTTATCCATTGGAGGAAATCAATGCCAGGGGAAACGATAGGGGGTCGGCCAATAAAGCTTTATATTAAACATAAGGGCTTTGCTAATCTTTAGATGCTCATTTCGACCGAAGCAGGATCAGTCGATTACCACTTCGAACTGCTACCGGAATCCCCCTTCCTGGGCTTTCATCCTCGGGCAGCATTTCGACGCTGCCTTGAATTCCCTTATTCCCCTCCGGATAGAGATTCTCTTTTGTGCCTCCCTTGGCGACCTATCTCTCATAATAAGAGATTCTCTGTCCCTTGATTCGACTGAAGATGGATATCTGTAATCACCTGGGGCGGGCGGGCATTTCGACGCTACCTTATTTTCATCCGGGACTTGGCTGGTACAAAATGTACGGTTATGCTTCGATGAAGCCTTATTTCGACATCGACATATAGGGGTCCTTGGATGGTAGTTCAATGCTACCGCCTGGGTGGGATAACCTCGGGGAAAGCAGCTGATCATTGACTTGAATTCCCTTATTTCCATGCCTTTCACCCCTCCTCGCATCCAGAGGAGTTGAACCTACTAAGGTCCTCTCTAGGCACCGATCAATATCCGGGATTCGATTAAAGTTAGGAAGGCAGTAGCTCTCCCAAGAGTTCAATCTTAAGGTCGGTACCTAGAAGGAGTGAGAGGCTTCAAGCAGATGAGAGAAGTAGATCCTAGGCGCCCATCTCTGGGTTAATCGGGGGAATCTTCATCGGGTATTTCAATCCCTTTCATAGATTCCTCATCTGGCATTTATCTCATTCCTACCTTGCCCTCCAATCCGATATGTCCTTTCAAGTGGCTAGATATCCTCTCCTTTAAAGTATGGAATCCCTAGAATCACAACACAACTCGGGGTAGAAAGTCGAAATATGGGTGCTCAAAGCCTGCCTTCACTAAAGAAAAAAAGACGATAACTTATCGTCTTCATTATCATTCTGGCTTAGATTATATACACCGCTAAAAGGTTGAATTCCGAACGATTAGGTTAGAGCAGGGTGGCTTACGTAATCTTGTAGGTAGCCACACTCAATCAGGTCTTGAATCTGATGCCTCAGGGCCTTGCACCCTTTTGTCTCGTGACCATGGGACCTGTGAAAATCGCAGTACTTGGTCGGGTTTCGGCTGCCATCGCCGGGCTCAGGTCCCAACGGCCTTGGCCACCGAACGTACTGATCATTCTTGATACGAGCGAGGATTCGCTCTATGGAAGTCTTGAGGGGATTGAACTGCCTCTTCTTTGGGTAGAACTTCTTTGGACCGCTATCCGAGGAAACCAGAAATTCTTCTTTCCAGAGCTCTACCCTACGCTCTCCTTTTTTGGCTGAGGAGGCTTGGTCACCTTCTTCTCCGGGATGAAATCCTTCATCCTTTCACCTTTTTCAGATATCCTATTACTATTAGGGAGACCTTGAATGTTGGATAAGTAAGCCAGGACGCTACTAAGCGAAGCGACTTCATCCTAGTTCTTATTCTCTTCTATGCATTTCTATTAAGAATACCCGCTGAGGGTTAGGGGGGATCAAAGCAAGGAAAGGAGATCTGATTTGGTATGAACTAACCAACCGAGGGAGCGAGCAAGCAAGGCAAGCTATTTCATTCGAGTAGTCTTTCAAAACAAAAGTAATCAATATTAGAAAGACTGCCCTAAGCAAGCACAAAGCAAGCGATAACTGAATTCGAGTACGGATTCTCCTGTATTCTGTATGAGAAAGACTGCCCTATTACACCAGCAAGAGAGTGATTCTTTTATTGTTTGTAATCATTATTAGAAATACAGCCAGCTTAAAGGGAAGCAAGAAGGCTAGTTGATAGTAGTCCGGGATTCAAGAAAGAAGCAAGTGGTTCTTAAATAGTATGCTCATGAAAGCAAGCAAAAAGGAATAACAAAGAAGAAGACTAGCTCGACAAAAGGGGGATCGGGAACAAAGGAGCTCGCCTTCGGCTATTTAGAATACCAAGCACCAGTAAGAAAGCTCGAACTGATAGCTCTTAAAAGCGAATACGAGTAGTAGTAGTCAGGCAGGCTCAGAAGTCAGACCCAAGCTATAATCTTAGTTTAGGTATGAACTAATCAAGCAAGAAGAAGCCAAGCCGCTGATAGCTAGTTGTTATGAGAAAGGAAATTAAAGAAAGCAAGCAGCTTTAAGCGAGGGATACCTTAGCAAGGAAGCCGGGACTCTTGTATTCATTATTTCTTATTCTTAAGGAAGCTCATGATAGCGAGTGGTTCTTCTTAAGTACCAACCAAAGCAAAGCTCTATCCCAGGCAAGGGTCCGAAGGAGATTCATTAGAGTAGTCTTTCGAAAGTCATAATTAATAGAAAGACAGCCCGAAGCAATGAAGGAAGAGCGAGCCTTCGGACATGGATAAGACCAGCAAGCTATAACTTAAAGCTCTTTATTCTATTCTAGTTGTTCTGATCCGGTGGGCAAGAAGGTTTTGTTAGGCGTTGTAGAGTTGTGTTTAGTGAGAAGGGTGAAACTAGCAATTTCATAACGGCAGTTCCTATAAATAAAAAATCCTCCTATTCCGTTAACTCGGAAAAAGGTCCAGTTGCTCGAGATTAGAGAGATTCTCCGTTGTTTAATGGGAACTGCGTGGGAGAGTGGTACGCGCAAGGTCTCGCTCTTCTTTCTAGGAGCGCTCCTTTTCAAAGTCCTTTTGGCTCAATTGGGTATGCGAAGCTCAATATCTAGAGTCCGGGGCGTTTCCGATCAAATCTTATCTGTGGGGCCGATAGTAGTACTTTTTCGCTTATTCTTTATCTTTCTGGGCGAGGGCACCTCTTTTCAAGTCTCAAGGTTTAGACCAATCGCAATTCATCACCATTTTGCCTGCTTCTAATGGATGACTGGCTATTATATAAGTGACTGGTGCACGATCGACTTTGCACGCTCCATCCTTCGGCCTTTCGCCTATCGGCTTGGCAGGCAAGCTACCTTGATCCGTCTTTGGCTTCGATTCGTTATGCTCAGCAGCTCCAACAAGCCCTAAAGTATCTTGCCGCCTAAAACTCTGCCAAGAAAGCGCTGCTTTACGTTTGATCCTATGTGCCCAGAGAATGCTATGCGTTCTCCACTTTCGGACCTCGCAAAGAGAGAACGTCTTTTTTCCTCTGAGTTTCTCTCTCATTCGCGGAGCGAAGAAAGCGGGCTTTGCCCCAGCTACCGCTATCCTTGGGAAACCACAAGAGCTACCGAAGGAAAGGGATGCAGTCTCTCCCTTGGCCTTTGGAGAGGAGAAGGCAGAGAAGAAGACGTCCTTCGCGCAAGTTTTTTTTTTTCCTGCGCCCTTACTAGTAATAGTAAAGGGGCTCTTCGACCAAGGAGGCATTCTGGTAGGAAGGCCGACCACTACATAAGCCGCCATCAGTCCAGGAGAGAAGCAAGCTACCTTTCTTTGATCCACCTTCTGGGGCAGGGAAGAGAACGAAAATAGGCCGCGGATGGTGGTCGTGGTAGGTTCGAGGATCTTACGCGGCGGAGCGAACTCTTCTATCGTGTTGCATTTCCTCTGGCGGCGTAACTGCACCCCCTCGATCCATCGTACTGGAGCGATCTGAGAAGAACGATTAGGGTCATATTCTATCCTTTCTACAATGCCAATAGACGAAGTGCTTCGTTTCAGATCAATTCTTCGCTGCAATCGCTTCGATCCACCCCCTCGGTGAAAAACCGTAATACGCCCTGAGGAATTCCTACCAGCAGACTTCCCTGTACTCAAAGTGAATTGTCTAAGTGCTCTCCCCTCTTGGCTTTGTCTCATTGTCTATCTCGTAATCATTCGATTCCGTACGAATTAGCTCCTACTCCTCCTCCTTCTCCTTTAGGATAGGATCGTCGTTGGTCCTTCGCAAGTGCGCTCCGCGAGCACTGTACATCTTTCTTAGATGAGCAGACGCAGCAGTGCCTCAACTAAGAAAATCAGCCTAATAATAATAATAATAATAATAATAATAAGCAGAGTGAAACAATAAAAGCAAGCGTGCTCTTATTATACGTTAGACGATGCCACCTCCCACTTGACTTTAGTTCGCCCGGCATAGCCGCATTTCAACCTTGCCTCTCCGGGGATGAGAACCTATGATTTGATCTGCTAGCTTGAACGCCTGGATCATGCCGAGAAGATGAAAAAAAGACTGTCGGAACCGATCGGAGGAGTATTTCAGAGTCCATCCCCGCCTTTATTAAGATTAAGAAAGAAAAGGCACGGCAGCGATAGATGCCGTGATGACGCAGTTGAGTGTTCATTCGATCCACCACCCGAGGCCAGGCCGATAAAACCTATTCTAGTAACTTCCGATTGGAAGCTGAACCAGAAAGATGAAAATCTCGTGATAAATGAAAATCTCGTAGTATAGTTGCAGACAACAAAATAACCAGCAAACATGGTGCAGCAGTCAGGCAGAAAAAGATCAGAGACACACGAGCAGTCCCACCTGCCCAGTTGTCATGTCCCAAGCAGCAAAGTCTGTCCTAACGGTAAATGACTCCTCGGACCCACAAATTGCTTCATCCAATCCGAGGCAGCATACCCCACATATTCCCCAGAGCCTGCTTTGCCAACAACAGGCCAGAACAGATCCAAACGAACAGCACTATGAGCCCGTTAAACCATATCAGGTAAAGCACCCAGAATGCACAATGGGCATAACCTACCACAGTTTGGACGTAACTCCCATTATCCTGGATAAAACACACTCGGAGGACGAATCCACCCAAGAGAATATAAGAGAAAACCTCCCTCTAACCCAGGAAATGGAGACAATAGACCCGGGGTCTACTCAAACAGACTCCCAGACAACACCCCTGGCTGAAGATCCAGGAATGACAAAGAAAGAGTTAAAGCCAGAACTGGATACAAGCCCAGATCCAGTCCAACAAGATCTTCAGTACCAAGGCCAAGCTCCATATTCACCTCAGAGCTCTGCATATCAGCAGAACTTTAGGATGGACTTCTCCCCAATAGAGTCCAGTAAGCCTCCACAAGGCTCCGACATGGTGCAGCCCCCCGAGTCTACAAAAACAAGCCCTACCACGGCCTACCTTCAGCATCTGGAGGAAATTGTCCACATCCCAGCCTTGACAGACTCAGATGATGGGCCCGTACACCTCGAAGTGCAACAAAGCCATCCCTCCGCCAATATAACCCAGGTCACATCTTCAGTCCAGGAGCCGATGGTGTTAAACTTAGACCCAGACCCAGATCTGGATCCGGTCCAACAGAATCCTCCGCCCCAGAACCAGGAACAACAAACCAAACAAACTCCTCCTGGGGCCCTGATCTCCGACAGCCTGGATCTTCATACAGGACCGAAGCCCAGTCTAATGATACAGGCCGACACAATACAAGGTCAAAAAACACAAGCAAAGGCTGGCAAACAAGCTCGTGAATCCCACGGCCCAAAACACTCGATGGCCCAACGGCAACAAATGGGGGCACTAGCCCACGAGGATACCTATGAGACCCCCCAAGTTTGGGATCCAAGAGTAGCAGACCCAGGTCCTCCTATCCCTCGGGTCTGGGATCCAAGAGTGGCAGATCCAGGCCCTCTGCCTCATGACCATAGACAGGCCGAGCAGGCCCTCTCATGGGCCCTTATCATAATTAGCCTGGAACCGCAACAACCCAAAGGATGGAAGGCCGAGGCTTACCAAGCCTCCTACCCACAAAAGGAAGACAGGCTAATGCCCCCCGAAGGACCCAATGGTGACAAAGGCAACACAACTGTACACGGCCCTCTCCCTGGAAATCTTCATGCGGGAGGGACCTACAATTCAGAGCCAGACAGAGAGCCACAAAACCAGATGTCTCGCCATAGCCAACAACTCAGGCTCTCTTGGCTTCAACAGTGGATCAAGCTCCCGCCACTACAAGAAGGTTCCCTTCAAGGGAATAATTACATTAGCAAGGGCATCCACTACAGTACAGTTGGCCAAAACCGACGGCAGAGAGGCGCCACTACCCGCCTCATTGCGAGACTGACTAAGCCCAAACCTCCATGGGGATTGTCAAGAAGAAACAAGAGAGACACCCCATCAGACGAGCCACCACAGTCACCAGATACAAGTACTGTGGGACGAAGCCAACAAGACCACCAGCGAGACTCCATCATACGGTTTGGCACGGAGCCTCCACAACAGAAGGTCGAGTACAGGGCCCCACAGGGCTTCCCCAGTAGAGGTGACTACAGGAGTGAGCAGGATGACCCTAACTTTCTAATTAGAGAGTAACTCAGAACTCATAACTACCTGAAACTCAGAACAACTAATACACAACTACTACTAATACAACTCAATACTACCTATTCATTAAGGGAATAACTAATACATCACTCTCCTTTACTTTCCGAGGAGAGGAAAGAAGTTACTCGGAGGAGAACAACAACAAATAATACTACTTAAACTAATACCTGATACCTGAAAGGAGAGGAACTAAGTTACTCGACTGAAAGGGGGATAACTATGAAATAAGTAACTCATTAACTATTAACTCGTAACTACCTTTAACTCCTAACTCCGAAAATAGAACTATTAACTACCTTAAACCGGGAATAAAGCTATTAACTACCTTAAAGCGGGAATAACAAATACTAATACGTTCCTCTACTCTCCAAAGGGAGGAGTGTAACTAATACGTAACGTTCCTCTACTCTCCAAAGGGAGTAGAGTCACTAATAGAAACTCCCAATTCCCAACTCATAACTGAGAACTCATAACTCATAGCTACGTTAACTCATAGCTCAGAACTCCTAACTACCTGTAACTACTGAAAAAAAGTAAAACAACACTAACCAATGCATATAGCTCCTTTACTTTCCCAACTGGTAACTCTCCTGTATTAACTCAAGTACTACTTTCTCCTGTATTAACTGAACTACTACTTTCAGTACTACTTCCTACTTTTCCTTCCAACTACTTTTTCCTGGACTAACCAACTACTACTACTTTCAAGTAACCAAGAATAACTCATACGTAACTCGACTCCCAAAGGAGAGGAGAGTTACTGACTAACTATTAACTGATTAACTCATAACAAGGGGAACTACTATTTCCTGACCCAAATACCTTTTCCTGTATTTAACTACTACTACCAGAACTGGGAATAAGTAATATATATATCTGCTTTGAAGAACTAATACCTGAGCAACTAATATTACCTTGTTTTTCTTTAACTCTTACTTCCTGAACTGGGAATAAGTAATAGATATATCTCCTGTATTAACTGAACTACTTGTATCTCCTGTACTTTCACAACTAATACCTGAAAAAGGGGAATAACTCTGAAGTAACTCAACTACTTGAACTACTACAACTAATACTACTATCTTTTATCTTTTCCTATCTTTTTTTAACTACTACTTTTAGTAACTAAAACTACTTCCTTTAGGTATCTTTAACAACTACATTGAATCTCTTAACTCCTATTGGGTGAGTAACAAATAGTAAGTAATAGATATAGAACAAGTAATACCGGAAAGGGAGGTGGGGAGGTAAAGGGAGGTAGGTAATAAAGCGGGAGGTAGTTAACAAAGCGGGAGGTGGTATTTAGTGGTATTTAAGGGGAGTAACAAATAGTGGGAATAAGTAATAGATATCTCTCCTGTACTAATACTTGAAGTACTTAACCTTCCTTTGGGTATCTTAATATCTTTAACTCCGAATGGGGTAACAAATATTGGGGAATAATTAATACACCTACTACTACTTTTAAAGGTGGGAGTAAGAAATCGGGTAGGTATTTAAGGGTGGGAAGTACCAAGAAGTAACAAAGCGGGTATGTCTTTAAGGGTTGAGTGTGAATAACTGAATAACAAATAGTGGGTAGGGGGAAGGGCGTAGTTAATAATAATAATAAAAAGGGGTAGTAACTAATACATAGTTCCCGGTCCTGACTAAAAGACAAAAGACAAAGGAACTAACTCAAAGCAAAGCGAGGAGAGGAAAAAAAGGGCGGGAGGTAATACATAAATCGAATGAAAGGAGAACAACTAATAACTCAGTTACTATCCGGAAGGGGAGGAACTCATACATATATATCCAGAAAGGAGAGGGAGGAGTGTATAGTCCCAAGTAAAAAACAAAAAAAGAAAAAACTTCCTATTCCAAGCCAAGGAAGTGGGAAGGGCTTTCGGGCTTTCAGCCAAACTCATTCTTATAGGTGAAATAGAAATACGTTCCATTTTTTTCCTCCAAAGAAGGGCTAGGTCTGTTCACTCGACCTGGAAACAACAGTTTTTCCTAAATAGAAATAGGTTCCTTATGCAAACTGAGATCTTTTTCCAAAGGTGGTTGGGTCGGGGAGGGAATTCGATGAATCTGAAGCAGTAGATACCACAGGAGAATCCGTCGAAAAGGAATATTCCTTTGAAAGAAAGAGAACGAGTGGAGTATACGAAGCGAAAAGGGAAGGTGGGAGGGTAAGGTAAAGTTGAGATAGGATCCCAAGTTGGATCGGCGGAGAGCCTATTCTGCAAGTTATTGCTTCTTAAGCAGGATCCGCCATTTCGTCGATTAACCTTTTGTCAATTGGCCCGGGCAGCCAGACATTTTTGAAAAAGGAATTTCGCGTCTTGGGATTTTTGGCCTAAATGTACGCACCTTCGTCCTAAGATAAGAGCCTATTCGATAGCAGCTTTTGTCCTCTTGTTGGCGTATTATGCATGTCCCCTTCGTGGATTAACTGTAACACAAAGAGGGGATTCGAGAGCAGCTCCTTCTATTCCGAGACGGGTTTATGGGCAATAAGTTCCTTGTCCAGTAACTATGTCACTTTCTTTTCATGAAGTTGAATGTGGGATAATTGCTGCAAGCCCTTCTCTTTCCTTCGACTATTGATCGGATTAAGTGTAAGAAAGAAGGTAAGGAAAGTCAGAACTACCGGACAATTCGTTTCTAACATCAACAACCTAAGACGCGAAAACTACTTAAAACGCGAATGCCTATGCCTATTAGAGCTCATTCCCTTCCTTGCTTGCCCCTTCTCTAGGAGCGTCGCATTCGATTCCTTTGAAACGAGATCATAATGGCCAAAGCCAAAGATAGCTGTTTCCCAATCAGTCTTGCTTCAGTTGAATGTGTTAATTCCTTTTCATCGAAGATGTTCATTCAAAAGAAATTTCTCGAGGATTCGAAACCTTTTCTAGCCTCCTTTTCTGGGCATCCATATAATAGATCTGCATCAATCCCATGCCTATTGATCGACTGTCCCTGCCCTTTCGATTTATTCTATGCCATTTGATCTTTCTTGTCTTTTCTTATCGGCATCCGAGGATTCTCCAGCTCTAAGCCATCTTATTTACAAGGATTTCATCGACTTGAGAGCATCAAGGACTTCATCCTCGGACATTAAGGCAGTCCTTACTGAAAGCTGGGGATTCCTTCCCCCTCAAAGCCTAGATCTTCTTCACGTGCACATTTGAAAACTACCCCTTCTATTTAATAAGGCAAATTTGCTTCATTCTGACCTATCCCAAGAGTCAGAGCAGATTCTAGAGCAAGTGACATCCCTCCAACAAAGGAATATGCGAAATTGCTAGATTCTCGAAGACCGTAGTCAATAGCTGTGGATAAGGCGCAAACACTAGCATTCTATGCATCAGACTGATATTTCTTGTAATGCCGGATCAAAGACCTCCTTACTTAATTGAATTCAATAGCTGCGGTTCTTCCTGTATTGCTCCTCTTATGGAGATAGGGACTCTTCCTTTTGAGTTGAGTTTCCTCCCCTTGGGAAAATGGGCTTACATGCTTCTTTCCGATCGATATACAAGGCAGGTTGGGTTGGACGGTACGGTTCTTCTTTCCGTTCCTACAGCCGTGGCAAGAGAGGTTGATTATCCAATAGCAGGTGCTACTGGGGTTGGGGACCCACTCTTTCTTCCAAATGATATGGGGACAGCGGATACTACTAGGGATGGGAAAGCGGCTCCTGCGGTTTTTGACCCTAGTTAGGGGTAGCCTTTCCACCGGTGACTTAGGTTGGAAACAACTATTGATCGTTGAACTGGGGCTTAAAGAGAGTAAGCGCTGTGTTCCCTTGGAATTCCATAAACCAATGAATAAGGGGTTTATGGGAATGAAGCGGTATTTCCAGTCGAAATTCACTTCTGAGACTCAGATGAGAAATGAAGATTTGGTTACTTTGGCAGAGAAAGGGACGAAAAAGACAAATTTGGAAAAAAATGCCTATCTAAGTAAGGGCCTTTGACAGAAAAGTGAAACCGGGGATATTGTTATGAAAGTTTCTGATCACATTCGAGCGAACATGTCCGGTTCAAACAAAGCTCCATATTATGAAGATGAATTGGCTCTGGTTTTTTGAAACTGCTTACTACAGATTTCTAAAATTTCATGGAAAATGGTTAAATATAACAGTTAGCTCTCGATTGACTATTGAAAAGGATGAGTGTTTTGTTCTGATTTAGCTTTTTTCTGAGATGTATATATGTTTCTTGTTAGTTGTTGAATTTTTATTCTTTGCCCTGAAAAATTCATGCTTTATGTCTTTAGTCTTTAGCAATTCAAATACTTGTTCCGTTCCATACTAACAAAAAAAAAGGAGAGAAGCACTCTGCCAAACACATGGCAAGAGAGAAATTTCAGGAGAGTTTTGCAGAAGATGAAGCATCATTTGTGAACTGCAGCTGACTTGAGTACTCTGTTGAGAACTTCTTGAAGCCGAATTGATGAAGATCCTCCAAAGCTTTGACTAATTTCTTCTCTTCATCGATCGTTTGTCTCATTGGCTCTTCTCCTTCAGTTTGCCCTCGTCAGTACCCAATTGCTGCTTCATTTCCTCTTTAAACTGTAACAGTTCTTTATTTCCTACTCATTTTATCTCTAATTCTTCTCTTTGTAGCAGTGGCTTTTCTTAGTGTGTCCTCCAACTTAGTCATGTCTTTGATTTCGTCTTTCTCTTTCTCCTTCGGATCCTCGAGTTCTCTTAGCTCCTCAGCCTCCTTGCCAGCGTTTATTCTTATAAAGAATGTGTTCTTCTCAGCCCTCTTAAAGTTGCTGAATACTTCAAGAAAAGAAAGGGAGTAATCAATGAGCAGTCAAACCCAAGAGAAGTCAAATGTCTAGCCTCCCTCTTCCAATATCTCAGTCTTGACAAGCCTGCATCCTTCACATGAGTAACAGAGCTTATCAGATAGACAAACTCCTTGAAAGACCGCCGGAGAATTGGATTTCGTCTGGCTTCAAACTTATACTTCTTTTGAGAAAAGGCAGGATCCTGAGGGAGCAAACTGAAGAAAAAGGGATACTCATCGTACATGATCTGATACTCAGGATTCTGTGCTAAAGGTCTGGGGGCTGTTAAAGAAGTCTCGTTGCTATCTCTGGGTTGACATAGTCTCTCCTCACGACGGTCTGCTAATAGACCTCGTTGAATCAATTTCTGAAGTGTCGCAGCCTTTCCTTTGAGATTGCCAATCAATGCACTGACATCAAACATAAGAGATGAGGTATTGTCGCCCAACCCCCATAATCTCCACTGCGTTTACAGCCTGATCTCTATCTTCAGAAGGAATTTCGCTCACAGCCAGCCGAGCAGAAGTCTCAGGTTCAGTACCCTTCGTGTTTGGAATGTCTGGAATAGAAGATACCTCACGACCAGACGCTGGTGATTTGTCTTTGTGCTGAGATGCGGTCTCTACAACAGTTCCATGTTCTGACATCTCTACATCAGCAGTTGTTGCTAGTTTGGAAGGCCTCTGGTGTGTTGTTCAATAGAGATAAAGGCTGGAAATCCCTTTCTGGACTCTGTTCTGAAGCAATTACTTGTGAGGAGACCTTTATCCCCAAAGGAGCAGGGAAAGATGAGAAGAAGAGAAAGAATGAACAGAAGAGATGATTGTGAAGACTTTTTTTAGAGTTCAATAGCTGGGAATAAGGCTTACCGAACGTCAGTCCAATACCATGATTTCAGAGGAGTCTCTACTTTCGGAATTGGCCTGACCCTTTAAGGTCCTACGAAGCTTTTCTCACGCCCCAACGTAGCTAGGGTTTGTGTAGAAGTCGGTCTTCTTAAGGAAAACCTCCCAACTCGTCTTTGGATTGGATCTACTGTGTATGGATCACTAGCAATAAATCGTTTCTTTTTGAATACCTAAGTTTTTCAGGCATTCTATTATCACTTTCTAAACCGGGCCGGCTGAAAAAACCAATACGTATCCGGGTCGTACGCCTGGAACAAGTCGTACAATTTCGGCTTTTACAAAAATCAAGGAGTATATCCCTCTCCCTTAGTGTCTTTCCACTTCTGTCGTTCAGGAACAAGCACTTCGCCTAATTTTTTAGAATCTCGGCCCGGTTTTTCCCCACTAACCAATTATGTTACGACCACTGAACAAACTTGGTTGACGAACATGGTTTATGCGCCGCTAATGTAGCGGCTTGTCGAGCATTTGACAAACTCACACCATCCATTTCAAATGGGATTTGTCCCGTGGACACACGAGCAATCCAACCCGTAGGATTTCCTTTTCCTCTTCCCATTCTGACTTCTGTAGGTTTCCCGGTAATAGGGAGATCCGCGAGAACTCTTACCCATATCTTACCATTTCTTCGGAATTGTCCGCTCATAGCACGATGGAATTGTCCGATTGTAGCCCGACGCGCTGCTTCAATGGCTCGATATGAAAGACGACCAGCTTTATAACTTTTAGTGCCATATCTTCCAAAACCAAGTTGTGTACCGTCCGGTTTCCAACCCCTACTACATCTGCCTTTACGATATTTACTATATTTCGTACGTTTCGGATATAGCACGTACCCCCTTTTTTTTACTATATGAAATCCACACTTTGACACCTGAGATTCCGTAACGAGTAGATACTTCCGCAGGAGCATAATCGATTTTCTGGTTAAATACATTACGAGATGTTTTTCCATACTTTCCGCATTCAGTTCTAGCTATTTCTGCGCCTTCTAATCGACCTGAACAACATATACGGATCCCCTCAACCCCTTTATTCATTACTAATGGAATATCCTTCACTATTTTACTAAAAATGGAACGAAATGATCTTGTTTTGTTCCTCAGTTGAAAAGATATGTCTTGAGCAATCGGAGAAGCACTTTGATAAACAGATTTGATCTTGACCGACTCAATTAAGGTATTAGTCTTTGTTCTATTAGACAACAAAGATCGCATTTTTTTGACTTCGTTTAAATAAGAGTTGTACCCGTACGGAATTCTTCTGTTTCTCAGTATGATCTCTATCATCATCTCTATTCCCTTTATCAATTCTCCTATCCCACCTAGGTTTATGAATTTCTCTATCAATTCCATTACCTTATCCTTACCCATGAGGTTCCAACATTTGATCCTTAATTGACCTAGGAGTTGTTCCCGGGCATCCTCAAAAAAAAGGTTATTATACACCCCAACCCCATCTCTTAGAAAGAAAAAGGTAGCACCGAAGAAAGGAAAGAGCGAGATGGTGGTTTTTGTTGTTCCCGCGAAGCGAAGATCATTCGCTTGGCGAATGAAGTGGGTCAACCTCTTTTTGGATTCGGCCAAACACTTTTTATCGCTGGTCAAGCTTTCTACAAAAAAAGCGATGCGAGAACGTATTCTCTTATCTAAGCTTCTTCCCTGTGCATTCGCTCCCCCCATCGTAGATGGTTCAGAAACGCCCGGTGCCACGAAATGATTGAGAACTACGACGGGGTCGAAATGAATTTTGTTCTTTGTATTCAATAAGTATTGCATGACCGAATAATTCAAGGAGGAGCGCACTGCAGGGAGGGTCCTTTTAAGTAGATGACTCGTCGGGCCGTCGGAGCGGGACTTCTTTGGAAAAAAGAACTTGAATAACTTCGTTTTTCTGAAGGAGTCGTCATTTTCTATCAGGAACGCTATGTCATTTACAACCCCGGCGTATTTCGGATGCTTGAAGGCCCCGCTGACCCTAGAAAGATTCTTCTTTTTCGATGGTGGTCGGTCATGGTATCCATAGCCTTGCTTTTTTTTCGGCCAAATCCTTCTTTCGTTTTGCTTCTCCCGGTCGTCGAGCCTGATCGACTCGACTCTTTTCCTTGCCCCCCAGCCTTTCACTTCGTTTCGTTCTTCTTCTGTATCGTCGCTTGAATGAAGACACCCGATCGGCCCGACTTTCCCGAATGTCCACCACCGGCCCTTCTCCTTTCCGGGTCTGGTTTTTTCGCGTCGTTTCAGTCGTCGTGGTCGACGGGGAAGAAAGAAATGAATGAATGTTCTTTTGGGAAAATGTAGAATAATACACCTACCGAGACGAAAGCCAAAGGTGAGTCTCGTAGGTGGACGTATCGAACCGAAATAAGATCTCAGATTGACATCTTGATACACTGATTTACAATAATAATAAATAGAGTCAATGGTGACTCCGCCGTGGGAAGAGCCGCTTCTTTCTTGCGGGGGGGCTTCCATTCACCAACGCAGACTAAAAGTGCTCTCCGAACCGTGCTGGATAGTCACCCATCACACGGCTCTCAAACCCAACCTGTGGTGGATCCCCCGGGACAAAGTCAAAGCGCTTGATCCTTTGCTCCATACTTTGAGATGCTCCTCCCCGCCGATCAAGCAGCGACGCTGCTCGTGATAGGCTTAGCTTTAAGCCGCTATCGTTCGGTTCGGATAAGTCAAGTCCCTTCGGTCGGTTCGCCCAGGGGGTCTTCCCTTATCTTCCTTAACGTTCAGAGTTGTTCTGGTTTGAGAAAGGAGCACCGGCCGAGCGCCCTGAATGAATAAGAAATGGACAGCAGAGAGAATCAATGATTCTTATTCAACCGAGTTGAAGCTAGCAACATGTCGATTACACACCGGAGGTTGGTAAGAACTGAGGCACAATGCCCCCCTAACCTAAGTGGGCCTACCAGCGAAGCAACTGGTACTTGATCGGGCGGGGGCTGTTTGGTTTCGTGCAACGCCCTCGCAGCAGGAAGAGGCAGTTGTCATTTGAAAGGAAAGGCCCCTTGTATAGGGTTCCAAACCTCAAGTGTATACTTTTTTTTTCGCCTCTATCTCCTTCCTTCCTGCGGGTGCTTTGAAAAGCTTTATTCCCGCGTAGACATGATTTGACGAAAGGATCGATATTCGGAAGAAACGGAATAAACAGAATCCACAGAGTCGACTGATGCATCTATACTATTGAGTTGAGAGAAAGAGAAGATGGGACTAGTTTGCTACTCCCGCGGGCCCTACTTACTTAACTCCTCCAGGAGGCAAGGGATTGCTGCTTCCACAGCAGTGTCCACTCGGTCAAATGCATCCGCCTCTGTCTCTATCTCCACTGCTGGATCGAAAGAAGAGATTGCAGAGTGAAGTAAAAGAAGAAAGGGTCGCCGGCTGCTACTAATAAGAACCTAAAAGAAGATCCATCCGGATCTACTACTGGATATACTTCCCGATCAACTGCTATTGGTGCTTGCTCTGGTGCTTATAGCCTCGTATACGGATCTGGATCACGATCTCGATATGGAAGGTATGCTGCTGGTAGTGCCCCTGCCTTTGCTTCAGGTGGATCAACTTTCTTTGCTACCTTTATAGCTGGTGGTTATCCCGAGTGAATTCAGTAAAATAGCTATTTCCCTTTTTTGCCCTTAAAGCTTCTTCCTCCGCCGGGTGGATCGACAAGCTGGCTACTGGTCTTGTTTGTTAAGTGAAGCCGCTGCTCGATCAACGCTAAGGGATGCTGGAACAGGCAAGGATGCTGGCACTAGTCTCGCTGCTGGTGATGGGTCTTTAACGGATGCAACTCTTTTTTGAGCCTCAACCGAATCAACAGGATCTACTGTTGAGGGTGGTGGGAAAAAATTGGAATTTGATAAATCAATGGAAAGGTTGATGAGATGGAGGAAAGCGATGTGGAGAAAAAAGACAGGATCGAAGAACAGAAAAGGAAAGGTATATGCGCCATCCCCGTGCTGCTTGTTTCGACGGCAAGCCAAGCTATGGATCGGCCGGCTAAACAAGAAAGACTGGGAGCATTAAAGAGTACATTTAAGTAGCAGAATTGTGAACGCCTCTTGCTTTGGCGGCTGCTGCTGGAGTTGCTGTGTGTGAGCGGCTTTAGCTGAGCCTGACATGCTACCACCTAGGAAGTCGGACTAGAAGAAGGCCTAGGACGGAGTTGGAAACCATTAGCTTTGGGGGCCCCGGTCTTGGTGTATCCAACCATCGACTTCCTGCAGTCACGAAGGACGGCAGCGATGTACGGAATGCCCGGGCTACTGCCTATAATACCTTCCAGAATAGGCCTTAAGTCATTGATTCAAGTCCAGGGAATTGGACTGCAAGTCAAATGACTGAAAAGAAGGGTCCCATCATGTATAAGGAAGTTTAAGGCTGGAAGGTTGCGCAGAAACCGGAGAGACAGTCAATCTACTCGACAAAAGGAAGAGCATCGATTGCGCCTTTCTTTAACTTTAAGGTAAGTGCTATATAAGACTTAGTTATTCGACGGTTCCTTTTGTCCACAAGCAAGTTGTTACCACACGGAATCGGCGATGAAACCTGTATAGCCAACCAAAGGGCCACCCCTGCAAGAAAAGGCCCCTTACTATAGATAGGCTAACGCGCTTTAGATTATCTAATTAGTAAAGCCTTTGTTGATATAAAACAAGCTTACTTACTAATAAAGCGGCAACAAGCACCTTCTTTCTCAAAGTCAAATTTCGCGCTTGTTACTTTAAAAAGATTGCAGCGTTAGCGCTTTACTAATAATATTAAGATAGAAAGTAAAGGCTCTTCTCCTTTTCTACGAATCTACAACTCTCTTCTCTTTACTGAGCGAGACTCCATCCATATCCCTTCCCTACTAGTGGGATATTCTTAATTTTCCATTCTATCATTTGTTTGACAGCTTAAACTAGGCTCCATTTTAGATTGGTTTTCGGTCTTAATCAAGATAGGTCAGGGGCGCGTCGGAACGGTCGGTGGCTGCTTAGTCTCATCCGAGAGTCTAATCTCTTTGTACTGCTTTTTTTTTTTTCAAAGAAAGAAGGGGGTCGATTTAGGCTCCTTCCCTTCCACTGCATAGCCGCGCTAGCCGGTACTACGAGCCCTCTGTCCCACGCATCTAAGCAGCTCGCGCTCGCGTGGTTCACCGGTTCCACCGATTTGTTGAAGCGGAGCATAGTGCGCTTTAGGCGCTGAGCGAGAAACGTCTCTTCTGGTTTATTCACTGATCTGAAACTTAGCACTCGTTTTTGTTTTGTTTTCTTATTGATTCCAGGGGCGGCGGCCTTCTTGAATTCAGTCTATCCGAACCGAATTAGCACTTCTCAGATCAGGCTAGGCCTCTCCAGCTGAGCTGGGCGCCGGGGGCCTGGATGCGCTAGCGATCGGCGCATAGGGGGGGGGTGGTTGCCCGGGTTTCTCGGCCTGGTATCCTGCACCTCGCGTTCATGATATCTACATTCCACTGTGCCCCGGAGACACGGTCGAAGCACGCCCGCCCAGTGTGCTTCTTTCACGACATGCTCTGGTCCCGGGTGTTTCCCAGTGGTCTTCTAGCGTTAGAAGAAGTCGTGTCCGTCCCGGACATCCGCAACGTCCTCCCACGCTTTTTTTTTTAATATAGGAAAAACTGAAGAAAAAAAAAGACTCCCTTTCGGTGACTTTCGCGGTCGCCCTCACTGAACCGACTTGAATCTGAACTACGATTCAGAGCTAGTCTTACCGAAATCGGATTTCCTTTTCGTGCCATATGCCTTTAGACTTGACTTTATTTCCCCCTTTTTCTTCCCGGTCCAATATTTGTTTAAGAAAGTCTTCGTTTCCGTGTAGAACTCAAAATTGTTGACCTCCTTCAGTGATCTTACAACGAGTTTTGCAAAAGTAAATTCGTATGGAGCAATTAACGAATTACGGCAAAATAGAAGATCTACAAAATAGAATATCTACGTGACCCAAATTTCCTGTTCAAAAAAAAGAATTCCACTCTTATTTCTCGGTGCGGTGGCATCAACAATTCCATCAGTTCTTGGTTCTGTGGATGAAATTCCAAAAGAGAGGGCCCTGGTAGAAAGACAGAAATCGTGTTCGGGCACCGTACCCTAGGTAGGTCCTCTCTTCTCTATATGCTAAATCTCCATACCTCTCCTTCTCTTCCGAGATAGGGAACTCCAAGCCATCAACATTTGGGCCTTGATGCAAACCTATTCGAAACAAACCTATTCACCCTAACCCCCCCACCACCCTTGGTTATTGTTATTTCTTTGCTTCTATTCCTTCTATCTGCCTTTACTTCGTTCGATATGGTATACTTTTCTTCGGATTTCAATTTAAAGTGAGATGGTGAGGTGAGAGTCTTTTCCTGACCCGAAAGCAAGGGGAGGGTCAGACTGTACCGCTTTTCAGATGCAAATAGGTTCCCCTTTGGCTGCTCCTCTTATTCCATTACCGATTGCTTCTAGCGGCGGATGATAGGCAAACCTCTCTCGTGGCTCTTGCCCGTCCTAAAAAAGGCCTCGCGATACTAAAACTACAAACTACGGATTCAGCGACCGATTAATTAAAGCGTAAAGCACCGATTCGGTATAAGCTGGTCGAGATAGACCGGGAAGACCAAGTAAGAAGCAATAAACTTTATATTGAAAACAAAAGAAGATTTCGAAGAACTCCTTGATTTCGCTCCCCCTTCTACTGATACGGAAAGTCCTACAACTACAATTGAAAAAGCAGCTCATTCATCCACACCATCTTCCTTTGTAATAACATCTAACGACAGAATCTACATTTGATGGGGGAAGAAAGAAAGACGGAAGGGCGAGCCCCTACTCCTAACAAGCATCCAATTTATCTTCAAATTTGAGATGTTACAAATAATGCCCATTTTCGATCTTTTTCCTTTCTTCCTTCTCCTCTAATCTCTTTCAAACCGTACTTTCTCACTGGTTCATACCATACTATGTTATTTAGAAGTGCGTTCTTGGGTTGATTAGAATGCGTCTTATTCCCATTTCTTTCCTTCTCGTACCCAGACCTATCACAAGCGGGAAAATGGGCTTAGAGCGTGGCCTTAGATGCGTGTTGAGGACCGTGCTCTAATCTATTCTAGCCTCAGTGAGATAGCCCGCCCACTTCCTGTGCTGTAGTGATGCCTGACTAGAAAACAAGGATTCTCGGCCAAGCCAAGTAAGAGCTCCATATATATATGTAGATCGATTCTATATCTGTTTTCGAAGCCATCCTTCTTTCTCTCAAGATCCTTGCTATCGAGACCGTGTGAGACGGCTGAGTAACCTTTTGTCTTGACCGCTAATATCCCAGGTCACATTGCGTGCGGGATGTGTCAACCGGCAATGCTAGAAGCAGCCGAAGTCGTTGCATTAGTGGCATGAGTAATATCAACTGGAGCAGGGAAACTAGAAGGAAGTGGTGATGAAACTGCCATAGTAGGAGCTGCTGGCGGAGGAGTAACAGGGGTGACACGCTCCTCAGTACGCACCACAGGGATGAAAACCATATCATCATAAGAAGTGCCATTAGTAGAATCTGGAGACTGGATAGTAGCAAACGGAAATGATAATTCATCAAAGATCACATGCCTGGATATGAAAACACGGCCTGAAGAGGGATCGAGACAGCGATACCCTTTATGGTTGGGGTGGGGCTATAACCCAAAAATACACATTGGCAAGAACGAGGTTCCAGCTTGTGAGCGGTATAGGGTGCTAAGTGGGGATAGCACGCACACCCGAATGGTCGTAGGGCCTTGTTTGTAATCTGGTAGACGACCAAAAAGAGCTTCAAAAGGAGAACGCCATCCCAAAGTAGGCGTAGGCAACCGCTTTCTCAAAAAGACATAAGTGCAAATAGCTTCCGCCCAAAAATAAAAATCAAAATAAAGAGGATGCAATCATTAACGTACGGCCCATCTCAGAAATATGGCGGTGTTTACGTTCAACCAAACCATTCTGCTGTGGTGTCTTTGGACAAGAAAAACGATGACCTTTTTCATCACAAAGACTGCGAAAACTAGAGTTATCAGATTTCCGACCACCATCACTCTGAAAGATCTTGAGTGTCATACCAAATGGATTTTCCAAAAAAGCCATAAACCGAGTGAAACAAGAAAAGACTGAATTTTTATGTCGCATAAATCCATGAATATCGGGTACAATCATCCGTAAACATAACATAATAGCGAAAACTCGAAACAGAAGAAATAGGAGACATCCATACATCAGAATGCACTAAATAAAAAGGGACATGAGCCCGTCTGTCAACAATAGAAAAGGGCTGTTGGGTAGATTTTCCCATAGCACAATCTTTGAAAAAACTACTAGAAGAAATTCTAGCAGTAAGGTCTGGAAATTAATAATTAATAAACGTAATAAAAGAAGGATGTCCAAGTCTGTGATGCCAGAGATCGCCTGAAACAGAAGAGGCAGAGAGGGCAGAGAAGGGTCCTGTCTTCGGCTGGATAGTTGCTGTATTCGACTTGATAGGATAGAGATCTCCTTCACATTGGCCTTGAAGCAAGATTTTTGGCATGTTGAAGATATTGAGAAATAGATTGATTGCCGGAGAGAAGTTGGAAGCGAAGATTAGTAGCATTAGCAAGCGATTGTTGAGAGAAATTTTGTTGAAGACAAGACCAAACGTCACGAGAGGTTTGTTTGAAGACCAACGACTTGAGCAAGAACAGATTCGGTGAGAGTCGCATTGATTAGACTGACAAGAGTTTGATCAGTTTGAACCCATTAAGTATAAGATGGGTTGAGATTCATTGTTTTGCCATCATAAGAAGGGATAAATTGAGGAGGGCAAGGATCAGCAGCTCACATTGTTCATCATTGTAAATTTAGAACTTTTTTCGGTCTATCCCTACTTAGATCCCTATGGATACAATTGAAGAAGGGGATTGTTTTTTGTGCTATCCAGATTTTTCAATAAAAAATGACAAGCCTAGTAATCTTCATGAAAGAAGAACAAAGATTGGAGACATGTACTTGAGGTTGGGTGGTTTAGCCGCATTTGTCCTATCTATAATTGGAGTTCTTTTCAGAATCGTTTTCTTGGTGGTGTGGAGGAGTCTTATAAGAAGAAATGAAGGCAGAACCTGTATATGGAATAGAGTGCCATCAAGGTTGTCAATTTCGGAGAGAAAGTAAGCTACAATGGGGTTCAATCGCAACAGAATTGTCGGTAAAGGGGCGAAGCAGGGCGTAAGCTATTCTACTTATAAGCATAGGGGCGAATGAAAGGAGAACTGAAAGGAGAGGCAAGTGTTTTCGCTTGCGAATAAGAGGTGCGTAAGATGCGAGTAAGAGGGTGGAGTAGTGATGTTGCTTTAACCTCGACATTGAGGGCAGGGATTTCACTTTAACCCGAGCCAACCAACTCACGCGGATTCCATGGCTAAGAATATCTATAATTGTTATTAGACCTACCGGCGTATACACTATTTTACAGTCCCTGATTGACGTAAGAACCTTTCCAAGCCAATTACAGATACGTTCACACCATATGCAACAAGTTTACAACTCCCAATACCCAAATGGATTAGCTTAACACGCAAAGATAACGTGCAAAAAGAACACATTCTATCGGGGTCATCTTTCTATTCGAGAGAAAGCCCAGTGATATCCGAGGCTGACCATACTATGAAGATATAAATCAGAACTCTTTGTATTCGCCAGCCAAACTCTTTCCCTATATCATCTAGGCGGATTTATCCCCACTACTCTTCCCAAGTTCCTGGCTAAGTTTACTGAGTCGTAAACTCTAACTGCCAGCGGAAATGGGCGGAGCTAAATCACTTTCAGTAAAGTGGTTATGGAAAATTTCCAATCTCTCTCGCTCAACCCTACTTCTTTCTCTTTCTCATTACGACGCTTATCACCTCAACTGCCATTCTTACGAGGGAGAATTTCCACTGCAAACTCTCCTCGGTCTCTACGATTGCTTGACAAGTGACTTCACTCTCTTTTCTTTCATCTGTGAGAAAAATTCTCTAATGGATCTAACTCTCTTTCTTTCGGGCCGCGTAGCCCCTTTGGTAGGAATACCAGGAAATCGAAGATGCAGAGAAGGAGCTGTTCTCTTTTCACGAATCCAACTGACATAGGGGCAAGATCTTGACTATTTAAGGTATCCCAATTCATTCGATTAGCTCTGACACTATGAAGAGTTAGTCTGTAAGACCTATAGGGCAATTAGACTGAACATGGCATGTCTGACTAATTGACCTATATTGCTATCCTGCCCTGCCTGTCTTTCTCCAGACTAGGCATTTCTCTTCGATGAGCCAGACTCGTTCGATTTTCACTCCTCCGAATCTCTTTCGCTCTCGGCTTCGTCAACTAGACTTGAGAACAGCGCCTGAACTCTTTTTTCCTTCTACGAGGCTATCCCAGTTCCGCTAACACAGGGAATTGCTCCTCTAAGAGCTGATTCAGTAGCCAAGGAAAGGAGTCCAATTGAAGCGGTTAGGCCTTTCTTTTCATAAAGATAGGATCCCACCTTCCCTAATTCAACTGATTCAACTTGAGCAAGAACATCTTATTCAATTCAACAAGTGCTACCCACTAATCTAATCTCAGTCGAATTGGCTTGGCCTATCGGTTCCTATAGACAATTCTAATGCCCTTATTACTAATAAACTGCTACTACTCCAACTACTACAGTTACCTCCTATAACAAATGCTGCCCACGTTCAAGCTCTAAGCCAAGATATCCACCTTCTTACTACTATCCCCGAAAAAAAAGGATCCCCAGTAGGAATGTTTTTAGGAGAACTACTAGTGTTTATCATCAGGAAGAAATGATTAAGCTGCTTTCTCACCCTCTTGAATCAAAACGAGTACCGGCTGGCATAAAGTAGCTGGGCTACAGGATTCTAGAGAGACTATCCATGATAAGAATGTAAAGAAATGACTCAATACTATCCCTCCACTTAGCAGTCGATCTATCTTTCTCGCTACAGGGTCTATCAGACTAGATTCCGAATCAGCTTAACCCAAGTCTCCATGTCTAGTAGAATAGAACTTTCCTTCCCCTTGGATTCAACTACGTACAAAACAAAGTCTTCCTCAAAAGATCCCCGGTATGTGGAAGTAGAAGTTTTTTGATGCGCGAGGAATTGTCTGAAAGTGAAAGGCATCATTGGTAGGCGGCCAAGCGAGCATTCCTGTGTGATTGGGGATAGGTAGGCGCAGTGAATCGGCAATCGGGCAATTCGTTAAAGGATATCTGTATAATGAGTACATCTTATGATTCTGAAGCCAGACCGCGAATCTCTTGTCTTCTGGTAAAGGGTCGGAATCAGTCCACGAATGAGTTCCTTCTTTTAAATATCTCCGGTTTACACCAAGGCATAGTAGCTTGTTTATGTCTGATTAAACAGAAGGCGCTTTTTATGGAAAAAAAAGACCTGAGTGATCAGGCATCCATATAACTGTGTCTTCTTGCTCACTGTTAAAGGGCCTTATGGCTCTGATACATTCCCCAATTTCTTGCAGATCTTGATTTGCAGCTGCAGGGAGGGACCATCTGGAATTAGAAAGTATGTCTGCAACTTTTGCATTTTTGGGAACACCAGACTCCCCTAGGATCTGCTCACCATACATACCTTTCAACTATAGAACCAATAGGCAGCCAAGAGTCATACCAGAGAGATGTATTGGTTCCATTGCCAACATCATGTATAATCTATCTTCTAGCCAACTCTCTCACCTGTAAAAGTTTCCTACAAACCCAGCTACCATTATTTGGTGGTTTAATACACCAACCAAATGCTTATATTTTTGAGAAGCATTGTATGACCCCAGTCAGCCTAGATAGAAGGACTTTTTGCAGCCAGAACCCAGATATGCTTCAACATAGCAGCTTTATTCCACTCCACCAATTAAGCCCTAAACCACCTGACTTGAAAGGGCAGCAAATATCTTTCCAAGCAACATTCCCTTTGCCCATATCAGGACCAGACCATAAGAACCCTCTGCAGATCTTCTCAATTGTCTTCAAATCAAAACCTGCACTGCTTCAAGAGTCAACTTCCTTTTCTGGTAATGAAGGTGTTTTCATTGGTGACGGTAAATCTCTACGCATTACTCGTGTTAGTAACTCTGCTATATGTTTTGGCTCTAAATTACTGCAATTGAATGAGTTGTTCCGGAATTGAAGGAGAATCTTTTGTCTTTACTAGAGAGAATAAAAAGACCTTCTAATAGACTCTACGCTACACTTGCTTACTTCTTCCCCTCCACACAAGCTGAATGACTAAGTGGCACCTCTCTCAAGCTCAATTTACTTATCGGAATAGGCTTTTTGAGTGTAACGGAGGTGAGTAAAAAAGCATTAATTTGACTAATTTGATAAAGAATATAAAAGAATCTCTAAATAAGAATTTCACGCTATTTACTTGGCCACTTTCAATGACTTTTTGTTCCACCAGATCGTCAGTCATCAGTCTCGAATAGTTTATGCTCAGTCCTTTCGATCCTATTCCTATATGCGTTTTTTATTACTGCTATGCTATAGGTTGTAGACCATTGGTCAAGCGTATACAAAGATTTCTCCTAATTACCTCCTTGAAGTGTATCTAAGCAATCGGGATTCCCTGCTATTCCCACTTCCCTAGCTAGATTTATCCTTTTATATAACTTATATAACAAATATATCTTTATCATTTTGAAAACTTTAACTAAAAAGACTTAAAAGTCCGAAATCTCTTTGAGAGGTTTGATGGGACAGATTAGAAAGTTATTTTACGCGTAAATTGGCCTAACTAACTGGATTCTCTTCCTACGTAATAGAAGGGATTACTTGCAAGGTTCTCTTTTTAAAATGGATTGGGGTACGCATCCAAGAAAGACAAAATCCCACCCTATTTAGCTAGCCTTAACTTAATACCCCCAACTCGTTCATTAAAGCCCTGTAATAAAAGGAAGGATAATGAACCTTTCACTTTAAGCCAGTCAAAATGAAGAATCAAGATTCAATCTAAGTTGTGGATTTGATCGGATTGGCCAGCTTCTACCTATTGATATGGGAGGTCCCGTAGACTCTAAATCTATTCTTATTATCTAACTTAACCAACCTATAACTAGAACGATTTATACCTTCTCTCAACTTATATACCTAACTATGTGGAGACCGAGCCATTTAGATATTTTCACCCCGTTATGGATACATCCATTTGAGTAGCAACTTCCCCTAAGCCGGTGGGTCTCGTTAAAAACTTTAACTTGAGTTGATGTGACCCAATCATGTGTTTGCTATGATGTTTTAATAGCTGATGCTGGTTGAATCCCTGGGTTCGGTTCTTATTGGGTGGATGCAGGTGGGTGTGCGGCATGCTGTTGATCAGTAAGGTAAGCATTCAACTGTGGTAAGAAGTGTGTGGATGGTACACTGGGCTAACCCCTGTCGGATAGTTAGGGATGTCCGGGGAGGTGGACTCTGGATTAGATCCCGAATCTCCTGCCTTAGTCAGAGTAATTGTTTGACCGTTCCTATCTGCATGACTGCTTTCGTCTGATGAGTGCCCCTCACTCGCCTCTCTTTCCTTAAGGTTTTTTCGAGGAATGTTCACTCTACGCTAGAGCACGCACAAAAGGCTCGGTACCTCTAAAGCCCTATCTAAGTAAACCGAAAGCCTCTTTTCTTCCCTATGCTCCTCAATCGAGGGTGAGAATCGCTAGCTGCCAAAGAGCTCTCTCCTATAACTAATCCACTGCCACTAAGTATTAATAATGAATAAGGAATAATAATGAATAAGGAATAATAATGAAAATGGAAGGGGGTGATCCAATACATATATAGCTGCATCAGAACCGAGCTATTACAGCTTTTTAGTGGGATCCAATGCTTCAAAGCAATCTAACTCCTCTATTCATTCGGCAGAGATAGGGGAATCAAATTCATATCTTTATGCCTGGGAATGATATAAGAATGAATGAAGCCGATAGAGGAATATTTGAGTAAAGCCCGCCCTTGATTGAATGATTGATGGAATAAGCTTTTCCCCCAGATGACGCCGGATGGATCGATAAGATTGGAAGTCTTCAGAGGTAGACTGCCTCGTCCCTTTACCTTTCCTTTGATTCGATTAATAGTTAATAGAAAGAGAGAGAGATTGGTCCCTAACTCATTTCCGGATAAATCGGCAGCGGAACGAATTTCACTTATCGGGATCTTTACCTCTCCATATATCCACATTGTAGGGGCGGCTTGACCCCTTAGCAAGCTAAGCAACCTATCTATCTTTTCAATCGCCTAGCTATTTAACCACCTAGGCCTTTCTTTACCCTGCTTTATTTCCGTGCATGCTCACCTCCTTACCTTAAGTTAAGTGTCAGATAATGCTTTCAAACTTTCTTTCTCACTGATCATCATAGGATAGGAATGAAAATGAATTCCAATGAAAGAAGCAATTACTGGGACTTATCCTGCTACTGGGTTTAGCGAACCTGTTACTTTATCAAGCACAATAACTGGTGAATGAAAGGATTTAACCATACTAAAGAAACCCTTAGTTTAGGCACCGAGCTTAGTTCCATTCCCGACTATACCCCTTTCTTTCCTTGTAAGGCGCAATAGGACTTTCTTTCGAATAGGCTTGATGAAAGCAAAGCCCACACTTTCTATATTTCTATATTGGTTTTGGACCCCAACCCGACTAGCTGACTAAGGAAGAGGCAAGAAAAAGAAGAGCTACAGCTTTCTTAATAAACTAGGACTTTTCTTTTACCTTTACACTATACTTAGTTTTTAAGTTAAGGGAGGGGATTATAGGCTAGCACGTGGGAGATTTTGAACTTCCATCGTGAAAACACTAATCGGATCAGCCCTTACTCTATACTAGAGGAGGTTATGTACGGGATCTATATCTTTCTCATGTCTTAAAATATCTATTATATAAACCGCTTATAAGAATAAGAAAAAAAGACTTTAGATCCCACTTTACTAGAAACTATAAATGAAATGCAATTATGAAGTTAATAAGTTCCTTTTCCTTGTTGGTACTATAAGGAATCTAAGTAAGACGCCTGATTTCATTTCTTTCTTGCGATCTTTCTTCTCACTCAGTAACCATCTATCTCACAAAAGTTATCCCTTTTATCTTGTATTTGACTCTTTTTTACTTATTCGTTTCGTCCGTTGGAGAATATTAGAAGCGGAGGGGGTGTTCTAATTTTCAAGGAAATTCCATGTTCATAATAAGCTTTCGCCCTGGAATGAGGAACGAGTGTTAGGTAGTTGGCTTAGCTCAGCTAGTCTATAATAATCCAATCGGTTGAACGGGACTCTTTTATTGATTAGTTTCAGGCAGAATCATTATCTGATAAGAAGGGGTAGGGATTACCGGGCTATATCACTCACAGTCAGGTAATGGGATAGGAAGGGAGCCTCATTCCAGCCTTCCAGTCTTCCTGCTTTCACTAAGTCATTTGCTTAACACATAGAATCTGGAAATTGTTGAAAGTGTTACTCCTTTATGGTTGCTGCTAACACCATTAGACCTTGCGGGAGTTAACCAGTCAACCTTTATTTGAATTTGAAGTTGTTCCTTTTCACTCGCACAATGGTTCCTCCATTACAGAGCTACCAGTTCACGAAGGAAAGGAACATCAATCAACCAATAAGAGCAACCAGTCGAAGACTTTCGGTTGACTTTATTCCCGAAAGCAAACATTCGTAATGTAGATAGGATAGAGAATAGTAGTTTTGAAATGAAAGCATAGAATACTCGAATCATGTAATTCCGATGTCATGAGAAAAGCACAGGGCATACCGAACTGCCTCATTCAATCAAATATTGAAACTCGTCTATCTCGTCTTCCCCACTCGTGTTATAGTTTGCTGCTTTCTTAGATGCTTACGAACGAAATACTACTCTTACTGTCTATACGGAGGGAATGATGTTATAGGTTACAAATCTAGCACGATATGCCGCTAACCTCCATCTAGTGTAGAAGCAAGAATTTCATTCTATTGGGCCCTAGAGGAGCTATAGACAAGAGTTGAATAAGCTAATAAGAGACTTTTCTCGATTCCGCGCATCCTTTTTTTATGAAAAATGAATTTCTAGTTAAATAAGAGGCAGTTTTAGCTGTTAACAGCATCAAATCATTCTCATGTACTCTAGCTTGGATAATGAGATAAGGTAGTTGGCTTACTTGCTTCTTATAGGACAGGTAGTTTACTACCGCTACGCCCCTCGGGCTGTGGACCATTGTCACTCGTATCGCCGACTTACGCGCGAAGTGAGGCAGGCCATTTAGCTAAGCGGGAATAAAGTTCTTTCTCGTTTGATAGTGCTAGCAACTTCCTCAACTACGAATTGAAACAGCAAGTAAACTACCTTTTCATTTTAATTAATCACATCGTTCGTGGTGACAGTCTTTATCGGTTCAGCCTATACCCATCAAGTAATCGGTGGCTACAAGGGAAAAGGCATGCTGCTGAGTGGGCAAGTGGTCTATCTTGCTTCAAATCCCCGCCCCGGTAAAGCAAATTACTTTTACTTACTCGAATCAAGTCAAGGCGATGAAGCAGGCTCAAGGCCAAGGTCAATCCCTTTAGGAAAGCAAGTCACATTGAGTTAGCCGTTGGAATAAAGGCATGTCTTAAGGTAGCGACTGACTTGAAGGTGAGATGGTTCAATAGTCGATTAGATAAAGAAGGCTCTTGCTATTTCCCCCGAGGCGAATAAAGTCAATAGCGTCGATAAGGCAATGAAATTGTAGCGGGTAACAAAATCCATCCCTGTCAGTGTTCCCGTTCGTTAAGCGATCCAGTCCCTAATGAGTTCAGGAGAGGAGGTTCTAGCTCAAGGCCTTCCTTTGCTAGTTCATTCATTCCCTGCTGTCTCTTAAATATAAGATGTAAACTCTTCTTTCAACTCGGAGTAAAGCCCTTTAGGAGCGTAAGAAGATGAATCCGTTGCCACGAAAAGAAGAAGCTATTTCGGAATAAGGTCAGCTATTTCACCTGTTGTCGTAATTGCTAGTAGTTGGTAAAGGTAGAAGGAAGGTCAAGGTGCGTAGCCTAGGATTTGAAAGAAAAGGTAATCCTCTGATATTCTACTAGAAAGAAAACAATTTGCTCTTGCTTGCCATAGATTACTGGTTCTGTTATACTGGACTTCTTCTAAGAAGCATCTCACCTCGTACCGGTGTTCGATATTGAGACCCTAAGGCAGACTATCAAGACTGATAGTCAAGAAGTAATAGGTAGCGGAATAGGTGAGAATTTGAGAATTTTCTCGAAGAGAGCGCGACCAACGAGTTAGCTAGAGCAAGTTAAGTAATAACAGGGGAAGTCACCTGAGCAAGGCCCTACTTATTATCTTAATGCCCCCTAGTGGTACTCTTTCTTTCCACGAGAAAGGGCTTGTAGTTCAAAGTTTTCCAAGCGCATCTAGTGAACCTTCCAACGGGCCAGGAAAGAAGTGAATGTTTCATTTGGTCGCTGGCGAGTCCTGCTAACTCTTCTTTTATTTAATGCCCTAGGCCTTCTACTATTGATTAACCGCAGACAAGACAGGTAATTCATTTGGGTCTGACCAACCACTTGTTAAGCTTGGCCCGCCACTTCTTGGGCTTGATTGTTCAAACCAATCATACGCGTCAAATTGGCAACTTCAGCTTCTTTTTCTTCCAATCGGTCTAGCAGTACGAGCTTTCGGGCCTATTTCCTTCTATTTATTAGCAGAAAAAGGAAAGGATTCCATTGCGTACATCTACTTTTCCCCTATTCCTTCTTTCCTTCAGGTGGTGAAGTGCCTTGCCTATCCTCTTCTTGTGGTAAGTTGTTCCATTTCCTTCATTTTCAATGCAATCTTGCTTCTTTTCAATCATTGACTAGATTGAGTTGCTTACCCGCGGAAGAATGCTTTTTACTTCCTCCCGAAAAAGTACTGATTTCTCCTTCTTACCTCAGTAAACGAATCAGTCAGCGAGGGGCAAGGCTCGCAAGGTCTCTCCCAGGTTCAGCTAGAGATCAAAATTTCAAATATGCTTGGTAATGTCAATAGAATAAGGGAGAAGGGAATTCCATTGAAATAATTGAATTAATAGAACGGTAGTCTCATTGATTCCTCAGCTTAGCTAGATGAAAAGAGGGTAATTGGTAGAATCCCTTGTCGATGAAACAAGTCAATCCCGTTCAGACAAAGAAAAGAGGATATTGGTGCTCTCTATCTCTTTAAGCCTTTTCCGCGAAATGGAAACCAGTGACTAGATCGGAAGTCATGCTGCATAGATGGATAAGGGTCGGTCAGTCTTCCTTTTGCTATCACCTATCGCTTAAGAAGTAGATTTAACCACTCTGATAGTTATAGCTGAATCGATTGAAAATCAAGGTGCATAAGATCAGATCCTGAAGGAGACTTGCCAACGGTTGGTTAACAGAAGGAAATCTACAATTCCCATAGTTCCGGATCTGTTCATCGAGAGAGGGTGATTCAACATACTCGGCTATCTTCCAATCGGGATTCTGACTCCTTATATGTATGCAAGCAAAGAGTGAGTGGAAGGGAGATTTGGCACATCGTATCCTTCCGGGGCATGATAAAGGAATCCTACAGAGGTGAATGGGAAAGGGAGTGAACTCGTTTCAGTCTCATGCGGCGAAGAGAACCATTTAGTAACATTCGAGAACATTGCTAGATTGTTAGTAGGGGAATAACTAATGTCCCTCCCTCTCTCGTCTCGCTTTTGGAATGGGCAATACAATAAGATCTATAGTTGGAAACCATTCCACTCTTTGTTCACCGCAAGGGAAGATGAGAGAAGAGTTCAACTGGGTCCGGGCGGACCTTGACTTGACTGGATCGTGAGCAACAAGATTACATCTTGCCAATTGGTTTCTCTTTCGACTTCACTTCTTTTATTCTATGGATTACCTTTCTTAGGATTTATCAACTTCTTAACTGCGTCAATTCTTATTCATTCAACTACCGTCGAACCTTGCTCTGACCCCTTCTCAAATGAGTGAATTCGCTTATCACTTCTCCTGATATTCTCTATTGGATCTATTGGGTTCTCAGTGGATCATGAACCCGCGCCTTGGCAAAGACGGATACGACTGCTTTAAAGCGAAAGCGGCCTAAAAGCAAAGATCATCCGTGGTTTCCTTCTTCCTACTGAACGAAAGAAGTGAGCCCTCACGTCTCGATTCTCTTGATTCTCCCCTTTTTCAGGATCTGATCAGCTTTCCTGAAAAACCTGTAACCAGACCTCTTTCGAGCCCAAAAGATCGAATGAAGGACGGATCCTTCGCTTCTCGTCGTTGGTCGTGAACGGAGTCACCCGCCTTGCGCACTGAACGAGATCTTGTACCATACACGGAACACTAACCCAATCTCGACGAAAGAATTACTATAACAGCACCACAACTCTACTATACATAAATTCCTCGTGTCTGATTTTTGTTGATAGAAGCCATTCAGGATCAAAGAGAGGCGTGAGGCAAATCGCTATGATAGCTCTGATTGGATCGAAGACGGTACTCCTCGTGTAGTGCAGGGTGGTGGAAAATCTTTTTTCATAGAATGCGAATATGGGCCATCTGGCAGCCAACGTTACCATCTACTCAGGTACGTGTATTTCCTAACCATTAGTTTATTTGACGGCTATGCCAACTCAATTATCAAAGATGGTCATCTGTCAATAGAGAGAAGGAAGGCATTGACAAGAGCTATGAACCGGTTCAACATACGTGATTTCAGAGATATGGATTGAGTAACGCTGCTCTTAAGTCTTATATTAAGTGAATCATTGTTAGATAAGGAAGATCGAGATGGATTGAGTGCAAAGCGGCTATCTACTCAATTATCTCCTCTGGGACAACCCCGGTGGGGTGTGCCCAATCATTGGTAGAGCAGCGAGTTAGATATCATCATCTTGCGTGAATACTTGTTCGATCGAGATATGGATTAAGGTAAGTGAATTCATCGATATTGATGGAGTCAGGGGCTAGCTAGTGAAAGTCCCATCGTGTATTGTATGAAAGCGATGATTGCATCCACTACGTCTTCGGACCGCTCTGCATCCTCTTCCGGCTTTACTAGTATCATGAATGAGCCGCTCTCTGTTACTAATATACCTCACCGAGGAAAACCCAATCTCGACTAAAAGAAATAAAGAGAAAAGGTGCGTAACGGAAACACTTGCTTCTTAGCCGCTCTCTTTGACTTCGAATATGGACGGACCTATCCCTAGGCCCAAGCCCAACTAAACAAAAAATCTATTATTTCACAATTATATACGTTACTATTTATCATCTTGTTTAGCAGAGGAGCACTCGTTGGTACCAACTCACCTATTATTGTAGAATTTCGTATCAAATTGTAGTTCTATAAAGTCAATTCATCCTGGATCTCATTTGGTATACATACGCGAATGATGAATAAACTCTTCTCTCGTATCATCCAGGTAGACGCTTTTAGCTTTACTAGATGCAATCCTTGAATGACATCCAACCCCCTTTATCTTGTTTTCAATACAAAATTTCTTGTTCGATACGGAAGGCTGATCGAGAGACATTGACACCGCAATGGACCGACTCTTCTCTATCCTCTGGGAGTACCCAATCTTTTTGTTTATATAGGTAGGTGGGGATGAACAATCCCTAGCAGAGCCCGAGCAATCCTAGAAGAAATCCTCCCAATCAATAAATGAATCATGCCTTACCGGCCCAATCCTTTATGTCATGAATCATAAGCATGCCTCCCAATCCTTTCATGTGATACGGTACGGCACCAACATGTCTAACCGAGACCTGTGCTCGAGATGGTTCGTTCATGTCATTTCTTCTCCGAGCAGTGCTTCCATTCATGGATTCTCGGTCCTGTACCCATCTTGGTGGTTCATCGACTTTTTCCTTGTTAGTGGCAATTCCTAGCGCTAACGACTATAAGTTGACTAGCAAGCTGTAACGACTGAAACTACAGCACAGAATCATTTAGTTTCACCTATCCTAGTAGTAAGCGAAACTACGGAACTCAAACTAAGAGAATAGTAAAGATCACCGCAATGAACACTAAATGAAAGAGGTTCGCTTTGACCTTTCAAAGTGAAGAAAATCAGTGGATTGGCGCACTAGAACTCGTTAGAACGGGCGCTGAGAAAATTTCATTGACGATAGGTAGCCCGCCTGCCTTTCCTTAGCCCACAGAACTCAGAAAGAAACTTTGACTCACATCGCTTCTGCCCCTTTCACTGTTGTCTTCGATCTGAAGCTGGCCGGAGAGAGGCAGCCGTGGCTGATGAAAGAGAGTCAACTTACCCCCTTCTGCTTCGCTTGAGCTTCTTCTTACTTTGGTCGAGTGAGCATCACTTCTTTGCTTTGATTATCCCCCCTGAGACTGAAGTTGCTAACAAACGGGCTAAAAGCTTTGCTGAAAGTGAAGTGAACTACTCCCGAGAACGAGAACTCGATTTGAACTTCGACGGAGCTTCCGAATTCAACGATCGGCTTCGTTGCCCCTGCTTCCTACTTTTCGGGTGAGCGACTGACCGCCAAAAGCCTTTCGAAAAGCACGAACCAAGATCCATAATACGAAAAGAACAATTAGAATGAGGAAGAAAAAGATAAGATATCGTGGCAGCTCCAATTAGATTAGTAAGCCACCATCAAAGCATTCACTATTTCAATGTATGTAGGAGCCGGGACACAAACCTATCTGATTACGCTACCTGGCCCCAGGAGAGGTCCTTCGGAGGAATACCAGGATATGCGGACACCATTTCGGGCCTACCAGTCATTTTGAAACTAGACAGCGAGGCTATCCAAGACCCGACCGATCGCATTTCATATAATAGAATATAATAAGTGAGAACTTCCATTGACCCAGTCGAGGAGCCAGCACAAGAGACAGACCATTTCTCCCGGGAAAGGGGAGAGGAGTGTCATTGCTACACCTAGAAAGCATTTACTCTTTCCTCACGGACCGGAACTCAAAAAGCCATTTTATCCGTAACCTCGCAGACAAGCACCGAAGCAGCTCACCCCTCCGAGGAGTACCAATCGACTAGGGCTTTACTCAACCAACAGATTCCTTTCCTCTTTCATTCATGAATTCATTCCCCTGCCAAAGAAGCGGCTAAATGATAACGAAAAGGGCTTCACTGAATGCCCGCCCTACGATAAGCGTCAAATAAGGGTTCAACCCCAGTGACAGCATACCTTGTGTGTGATCCCTATCCCTACTTCTCCAGGATTAACAGACGCTGCCCGAGAAGTCACTAGAAAACTCTACTATCCAGCTTCCCAGCCCGTCGGATCATATGATCAGTCGTTTGATAAAGAAGCTTGAGCTCCTACCACGATTGTACTCTTTTTGGTCTTTACGCTCCTCTTGCTATCACGCCCTTGCCTCGCTCTAGGTGGGACGCTCTCCTTCCGCTCATTCTTTGCCTCTTGCCTGGGTTCGCTCTAGTGAGCTCTCTTCCTCCATTTGGTTCCCCTCAAAGAAAAGAAAGCTGCATTCGAACGGCCTGCCTAACAGAACTAGAAGAAAGCGCAGACGGGGCCCTCTCTCTTCTCTACTTGCATCCGTTTGCCTTCTGGCTTCCGCGATTCTATCTCTTTTCACGCGTAGCCTCAGATCCAGCGGTCTCAGTCTTAAGTACTGTATGGGTGCTTGCGCGCTGCCATCCCTTCACGAACGCTCACTATCTCACTACAGGTTGACTTGTTGACACGGACGGGTGCAGCCTTCCCACACCTAGCAATTTCGCCTCTACTTGAACAACTGCGTATATCCCTCTATTTAATCTTTTTCCTTTTTGTCCCTTTTCCTGGTCGATCTCCATTTCACTTCTCGTCTTATCGTTGGAGGTCTGCGTTGCTGCATTGAAGAGCCCGCCGCTAGAGCCGATCCAGGGACCCATGGGGGTGGGGAATCCATGGAGGTTCGCCGACGCGGGGGTCGCCGAGATGGGTCTGCAAACAAAGGGGTAAAAGAAAGCACTACGAAGAGACAGAACAAAGAGCAGGGTGGTCGTAGATCAGCTGATCTACTGCTTTAATTCCTGTTTCAAAAATAGAGAATTTTTTATCTAATTGTATATCCTTAATCTCTTCAACTGAAACGAATCTGGGAAATGATTTTTCAACGAAAAATCCCGGGAAAACGCAAGTTTTTTCTTTTTGAGTTGTGTTTTAGGGCAGAAATGTCATTGCAACGAAAAAACCCGGGAAAACGCAAGTTTTTTCTTTTTGAGTTCTCGTTTAGGGCAGAAATGTCATTTCAACGATTTTTCCCGGTAAAATGAAAATATATCTGTCTTGAAATTTAGGATGGCATGAAATTGAGGTGTCAACTTTTTCCATATATATGAAACGAGAAATCTCTTAAGAAAAGAGAAAATGTCGTAAGAAAAGAAAGAATTTCTTAAGAGAAGCAACTCTATCATAAGAGAAGAAACTGAGACCCTGATACGATGTTTTGGGGGGTCTCATAGTCAAGAAGAGTTTGATCCTGGCAAAGGAGTCGAAAGTGATAATCCGTCAAGTAACAATCTTACTTTTTCTGGGATGCATCAAAGAAACCCGAAGGAGAAAAGGAAAGCGTTCTTATCAACATTAGCGAAAACAGCCTTTCCTTAGCCATTCCTTACCAAAAACTAGATATTGATTGATTCGCTCTCATCCTTCCTTCTCTACTTCCCTCAAGTCATTCTCAAACGCAGTTACTTCTTCACCGGACATGAGAGGGAACCCTATTCAATACTAGAGAGAGGTCTCCACTAAGAGCTTTTAGGCCCTACAGCCTCTCATCCTCACATTGAATCCACAGCAAGGTCTTGCAGCCCGGATTCAGTACTCTTACCTGACATTCGAGTAAAGCATAGTCTTTACTATAGCCTTCCCGGGTATCTCTTTTCGCATTCCATTCGCCTTTCTTTCAAAAATGCTTAATCATATAGATATAGATTCATCCAGGAAATTGAGAATCTCTTTTGCCTTCACAATTCTTTTCTTCAATGCGGCACTCTTTAGGTTCTCTGCGTTCCCTTAGATACGTAGATCTCTTTTCCCCGATTGTAGCCTGGGTTTTCGTCTTCCTCTATTGGCGAGAGGGGGCTTTCTGGTAGGTACCCTATATAATCGTTGGAGAGACTTCCACAGCGCTCATGTCGTGGTCAATCAATTCGCCCATATCCCCTTTATCCCTCTAAAGCCCTTCGCTCCACTCATTTTAGCATTTCTAATCAGACCTGGCTGAACTGGGAATGACATAGATCAAAGGGTCGTTCATTAGCCCTACTAGTAAAGCACAGGAAAAAGAGGGATTGATTTCGACCTTGCTTTTAGTTGTAAGGCTAGCTTTTTACTTAGACTTATAGGGCGCTTAGGCTTAGCTCATCAAACAAGTGCGCCAAAAGTGGGAGGGAGATTGATCCTAGCTACTTCTTTCATACCAGGAAAGATAAGAGGGGATGCTTGCTATCATTCCAGTGCCAACTGTCCAATCAGTGAGTCAAGGTAAAGTTAGAAAGTGAACGAAGTAAGGAATGAAAATCTTTTCTAGAAAGTTTCCAATGCTTATTCGGGGAGGAAAGAACATCTATGATACGTGGGTTCCTCACCATCCATATGATCTTAACAACTTTTTCATTGTGGAAGAATAGCCCGGAGGAGGAAGCAACCCCTCTTCAACTCGCATGTCTTAAACATGTGCCCTTTACATTGATTCATCGAAAGGACATCCTTCCTGCGTTCCCTGGATCTTCGACTTACTTCTTTCAAGATATTTCGAGTTGGACTTTGATTTCATTTGTGTTTTCATTTTCGAAGGTGTGCCTTATTTAAGATCAGCCTGTTATCCCTAGATACTGAGGAAGACCGGACCCATTTTTAGACCGTCTCCTGAAACACCTGCTTATCCTGCATGTGCTTCCGGGGAGGCACGCATGCAAGAAGGAAGTTTGAGCTTGATACAAATGGCAAAATCCTTCGCTGCCGCAATTGACCGCGTCTCTCCGCCTGTCTTCCTTTCTCAGGACCACACTTCATCACCAACCCAAAAGTGTGAGGATGCTGGTAATAGCTCAAATCTCCTCTTTCCTCTCTCTAGCTCTCCCCTCAAACAGTGAGCGAGGCAGGGAATTTGATATAGATCAGAAAAGACTAAAGTCCGGGGCACTAGAAGCCTAGAAAGCAAAGGCCAGTATGCTAGGATCTTCCTCTGTAAGAAAGAAGGCTTTTTCAACGATTGGAATCGACGTGTGGCGGGAGGAGAGAGAGAATCTAAGACTAAAAAGGCGGGTTACGACATCCCAATTCCGGATTCATCTGTCCACAGGAGTGGAAAGCACAGAAAAACCTAAATAAAGCAAGACCAAAGATCAGAACCCTCGCCTTACGACCACCAATCTCAAGCCTTTCTTTGCATTTCGTGGGGGCTGAAGCACCGATTTTTTTTGGGGAGAAGAGGAAGCATCTGCATCAGGCCAAACTGACAAACAACTTGAGAATCGCTTGTTTACTCGGGGGATCCTTCCTTTCGATCTCTTTCCCAGGGTTCGGTACAAAGACCAGAAACCGAAAGACTTGGGTAACCAATAGAGATTCAAGGTGGAGTAGCAGAAAGAAACTGGCATACGTTCTTCTAGAACAGGTAGGGTAGGGGCAGGAACATACAACCAACCAAATCTTCCGATGAGCGAAAGGCTTTAAGTCTGCCCTGTCTTTTTGTTGTTTGTAGTCATCTTTTGCTTATTTCCTCTCTGTTTGAGAAGGGGGTGAGGGCATACAAAGACAGATAGTTCTGACAAGAAGGTTAAGACAAGAATGGTTTTTTATTGTTCGACCATCCTATCCTTTCAAAACAAGAAATTGCGTAAGAGAAAGAGCTTGAACGATCTGAGACAAAACAAAAAAGCCGTATCGTCAGCGGAGATGCTGATTCCTTAAGAATCCAATTTTTGTCTCGTATTGGTGTCAGAGAAATATTAAATCTAAGACAATGGCGCTCGACCGGTGGATCGAATTGATGAACCTTCCGAACTTTCTTTGATCCAGGGTGTGATACCCCAACCTCACTTCAAAACGATTTGCAAGTGTTCCGCATGTCGGTTTTTAAAAAGACTTTGAAGATTCCATTCCTTTCTCTTGCTTCAGCCTCACCCTTCAGTGGTCGTTAATTACATCAAACAAACCATTAGTAGGCCAGTTAGAGCACTGCTTCAACAAGCGTAAAATACTCAAATTCAGATTTCTTCTTAGGTGCGATCACCTTGTTCTTGGGGAGCGGCTCAGACATCACACATTGGTCTCCTATTGGGCGCTTTGGGATTGAACCCTAGCTTTGCACTTAACTTCTCCGCGCTGGGGCGGTTACCGATAGCATCAACTTTTGAACAGAATCCCACACCTGTCTTTGGTGATTTAGGCGGTCTTTCCTTCTTCATTCCATCCAGAAAAAGTCAAATAGGAAGGAGTAGATATATAAGATAAGCACCGCTTTGTGCTTGCTGAAAAGTCTTATAAGTAACGTGAAGAGCCCGGGCTTTTTCCCTTTCTCATGCCCCCGTGATGATTTTGAGAATGTTTCTATTTATTTTGTATCGAAAGCCTCTTCCTGAACCAAGAGTGTAGCTTGCACCTAGAGGCCTGCCATCCGACCATATGGACACCGCTTCGATTCCCAGAAGATTCTTCTGATACAAATGAGACGCCCCCCACTATGTAAGTAAGGAAAGGGGCTCTTACATCTCAACTCCTTCATCGAGTTGCACTCCATTAGAAATAAGTACTCCCAAAAGTTCGACGGAAGTCACATCGTCTACACAAACGTAGTACTCGTGGAAACTTCCGCCCTAGCCGTCGCCAGATCCGGAAGAAGTTGTCGCCGCCATTGCCTATCCTTTCCTTTCCCGAAAAGATATTTTCACACTTATCTTCTTTCATTCAAGACAAGACGGATTCTACCCGGATCGATGACCAGCTCGACTTTATCGACATCAACAAGGCCCGTCATGTGGGAGGGGTCGAGGCATGCCTTGCCCTGTCGTCACTATTTGATTCTTTCTTTAACCAGGAATGAGAGCCGAATGAGCCTAACGACGTGTACCTTCAACTCGCAACTCGAAAGGCTAAGCCAATAAGAGAGAGCTGTCTCCTTCCGTGTGAAAGAATTGGATCCTTTTCTTTTAAAGAACAATCCTTTTCCTGGAGTTTTCTTTAGATACCTCAAGATAGGGCAAACTCATCAATTGCTTGTGAAATGCGGATGGAGTAACGGATCCAAATCCGGAAGCAGGGGTGGGAGGATCATCTGACCCTAGCATGATCCTCTACCGGACCAAGCTGATAGAGAAGGTTGGACCAATCGAGGGAGGGAGTGAGGCTTTCAACTGGACTAGGGGGGGGTCGGGTAGAGCTTGATTTTCCGAGGCAAGGTTGAACCGGAATCAACAGATATTGGTGCTGCGAGGGCGAAGCGAAAATCACTCCGTGCCGCTTGCTGCGCGAAGTCAAACTTCGCGACGGAAGCAAGAAAAAAATTATGACTTCACCAACCACTTCGGCCTAATCATCCCACTTCTTTCCTCAATCCCAATAAAGGATATAGATTTCCGATAACCACTTTCACCCGATCCAATTCACCTCCATCGAGCCAGCGAACTAGTAGATCATCTTTCCTGAGGAATGGAAGGATGTAGCGGTATTCGAATTATCCGGCTACACGATGAGAAAAAAGCATCCGTTAACTCCTTATCTATCTAATAGTTTCTTCTATCTGGTACTTAAAAAGAAAACCGGTAAGAAGCTTGGAAAGACCGTTACCGAAGAAACGGCTATTAGATGGGCAATTCCCCCCCTTTCCATTGAAGTAGGGAAAGCGGGGTGAAAGCTCTAAGCCCGCATCTTCAGCTTCTATTGGAGGGGCAGCGGATCCAATCCATTCGAAGGGGAAGCAGAGCTGCGGGCAGGCAAGGCAAGGCCAACTACACAAGCAAGAAGGCATCGCCTGCGGCTTCAAATCCAATGACAAGCAAAAGACGAAGAAGGAACTTACTATACCTTACCGTCCATACCTTGACCTCAGACCTCACCCGATACAGGCTGCCACAGACTCCAGAGAACTCGAGCGGTCAGGTCAGAATGTGACCTGAAATGTTTAAAAAAAAATGTTGATTTGGAAACAAAAGAAAAAAGAAATGTAGCCGGGGATGGTGCTGCCATGCTTCTTCTATGAGTTTTCTACTATATTGGGGCATACTTTAAGAGTCCAATACTCCAGGCTAATGGCACTAAGTCAGGTGCTAGCCTAGCTCTTCCAGTACGACGAATGCTTTCCTTAACAAGGGTATACTCTAACTAAAGAGTATTTGCGTCTTATACACTTCATTTGTTCTCCCCTATCGACAGATGAGAGACTTGAAGGGACAGATGCGAGCGGCAAGGGCTTAACTTAAAGATAAAGAAGCGACCAGCTCAAGCGATTGAGAGAGCTCGCCCTTTTCGACAGATTCAAAAAGAAAGAATCCAGATGGAGCATTTTCGACCGAGTGGGACATAAGTTATAACAAATCGAATTGACAAAAGACCTTTGAGACCTCACTCCTTTTTAGGGCTGAGTGCCATCTCATCTCAAAAAGTAAATTTCCTATCTCTCCCCGTCTTTTGAGACGTCACTAATAAAATAGACCAAAAAATGAAAAAATTTCATCTACCTTTTGAATTCAATTGATTTTCGGAGGGGATTCGACAAATTAAAAAATAGCATCCCCCCGCTTTTTGACGTAACCCCATTTTAGGAATGAGAGGTCTCAACAAATAAGGTTTTTCGCATCTCCCCCGGTAACCCCCTGCTTCGCCACTTTTTATGAGGGAAGTTGAATCTCAAAAATGTATTTTTTGAATAAACACCGTAATTTTGGGCTCGGGGGATGCTTTCAAGAAAAATGAAAATTTGAGTTTGGGCTATCCTCCCATTTCCCGAGGGGGCGATCTCAAAAAAATTAGAAATAGGTAACGAAAAGTGATGTCAAAAGAAGGATCGTTTTCTTATACTTTCGAGAAAGTGGAATGCATTTTTCGATAGCGATATCGAAAAAGGAGGGATTAGCTTTCTTCATGTGGACCGATGCCCATAGCCCGGGAACAATTAAAAGAAATCGATTCATGTGTCCGGACCAAGCAACGAATAAGCGCTAGCAGATGAGATTGGACCTATAGACTAGGCACCAAAGGAAGAAGCAGGCAAGACACTCTTGTTGGACAATAATTGGTCTCAAAAGCCCATTTAGAGCATTGGAATTGGAACGAACCTTCTAAAGACCTTTAACTCGCAAGACCGGGGGAAGAAAAAGACTGAGACTTAACCCGGATAAGAAAGACTGGCGACAAAGACCCAAGACTCGCTACCTTCGATTAACCCGTCGCTACTTCCGACTGCCCCCCTTGATTTTACTTTGAATGAGCTCCAGACCTAGCTTTACCATTTTCAAATGATCGATGCCCTGCCCTCAATCAGTCTCCGTACGATGATATGCGGCTGTCACGTCAATATCACACACAGGCTTTTAGTAAAGCTCATACAGATAACGAATAGAAAGACTTAACCTGAATCTCACTTACGGCTATGGCACGGCATTCCTCAAACCACGTTCAGGGGAACGAAGCAGAGAAAGCCTTTGCAAACGCGAAATTGTTCCACTGACTGCAACATAGTTGACCGCTAACATAGGTAATGCGCTCTTATCAATTAAGATTGATTTCCGTCTGGCTGACTGGAGTAGTAATTCTCGGTCCGATCTATATAATGTTGGCTCAACAGAACTATTTTGATGGCGAAGATGAGATTGACTCCTCACTTGAGGATGACGGACCATTTTATCTTCACTCTCCCGATTTTTTTTCTCTTCACGAGTGAATAAAGAAATTGATTTAATTTTGTGAATACCATTTTTCTACAATAACCCATTGTTATTCCACCTCATCTCATCTCATAATGAGGATTTTTTTTCTTGTTGTATCGACGAGGTTTTACCTCAGCAAATTGAAAGCATGGTTCTTAAGAGAATTGAATAACAATATAAGTTCTAAATCTAAAGGGATTTAACTAAGAATCAAAGCCGTTTGTAGCAAAAACTTGAACTTCGCAGCGCTCATTGAGAAAAATGAGATTTCCCATAAACTCAACGGGTGCCGCGCCCGGCATTATGTACATCAGATGCCCGACGAGCCCGAGATCACTTACGAATTCCTCAAATTCATTTTTTGGAAATTCCTTGGCTTTTCCAAAAGGAATCTTAACAAACCCCATAAATAAGTAACGGGCGAGCGGGAACTGAGGAAATCTAGCCTGCAATCCTCTATCAAAGCACTCGAAAATGAGATTCCATAGAATGCGACCAACAATAGGTACTTCGGGAAGTGGCATTACTATTTCAAGTGGAAAAGTCTTCCCTGTCTGTACTAAAACAGGGATTCTCAAAATCGCAGAAAGAAGACGCAGGATTGATTTATCACTGATATAAGCAGCCGCCGCTTATAATAAACGAGCATTTGAAATAGATCTGCGCGATAAGGAAAAATCAAAGAAAATAACAGTATCGACCTTTCTCCAGCCAACAATCTCTCCAAGGAAATTATTCTCATCGACGTCATTTCGGCAAGCGAAGGAGCAAGGAAGAAAAGCATCCTTGAGTTCCTCCTTTAGGATAGCCTCAAGAGCCAGAAAAATAATTATATCCCGTGGCTTGACAAAAAGCCCGAATGTTTGAGTTCCTTTTTCAAAACGCTCCATAAAGGGATAGAAAGGATCTGGATATGCCCTTTCGTCCAAAATAATTGTAAGCTGAAATGGAGAAAAGGAGTATCTTTCGTTTATAACTTGATCTTTGATCTCTTCCACTACTTCATGACTTAAAGGGTAGGTTGAATTATGATTTGACCTTTCCATTTCTATTACTAATTTATCTAATAAAGATATCATAGCCCGATAACTTGAATTTTCCCGTCTTGGCTGACACTAAGCAGACCGCCCTGACAAGGCACGGGTGCGTCTCCCGGTCCAATAGAAATTCTTTTTCCAACCAAATGGAGTTGGTCAAATAAGCTAACTACTTTTTCTTCGAAGTTTCCTTGCTTACTTTCAGCAGTGGGGAAATAGACTAATATTTCATTTACATACCTAGTATAGTCAATTTGTGGAAATAAACGACTAAACTCGTTATCGAACTCGGTTAAGGCTAAATTAAGTAGTACATCAGTTATAAGTCCCGAGGATGGTATATTACATCCCAGCGTGGCAGTGAAGTCGATTCCACTTTCATCTTTGATAGGTAAATAGAGTACTCATTTGAAAATTTTAAAATCCTTAATCTCTTCAACTGGATGTGCTGAGTTTGCTAAGCGCTTTGTAGTCAAGGGAATGTCAAAAGATATTTCCCCTGTTTCTGCAAAGGCTGTTCTTAACTTACACCACCCCTACGGTCTATTTGCAGTTGCAAATAAGTACCATATAAAAAGATTTTCAACTTTTTGTAGGTTAGGTGGTGCAGGATATAGAACCCTTAGTTCCCTATCCAATATCAAGTCTAAGAAATGGATGAGATATTGGAGCATGTGGAATAAACTCAGTCTGCCCCTTGATCTTTGGTTAGGTCGAGGTAAGCCCTTGAATCCGTATTTGAAAGGTTTTATTATTAATCATTTGAGACTTTTTCTTTTAAAAAGAATTTTTTTCTCGATGCTTTGAATAGCGTAGTTTCGTACCCAAGGGATGAGACTTTCCTTCTGATCGTAGACCACCCTCTACTCATAGACATGTAAAAGAGAGTTTCCGCATTGCATACCTACCACTTTTGGGCGAGCTAAAACTCTAAGGTCTTTTTAAATCGGATACTTCCCTTTGGATCCCAGTTCATCGATCAAAGGCGCAACTCGAAGGAAAGATCATAGAGAGCTTCTATTCCTAAGGTCCCAATCCTGATATCAAAGAAGGATCAATGCTAGAAGCACCGAAGGTCTTAGAGCGGATTCTCCTTCTTTCTTTCCCGTTCCTGAAATCACAGAAGATGACATGCCAGGAGTCCATTAGGAGATTGGGCATCTTCTTCTTGTTCCCTCGGATGATAAAGGAAGAACTAGAACAAGAGAAGAGCCACCTTACTCCATTGACTTCAGGATTGCTTACATATTCTATAATCAAAAGAAAAGCTATTTGGATACTACAGAGCTTATTTCCTTGATTTCTCCAAAGGGCAAATCTTGGAATAGTGTATCATTGGTAGGAAAAGGGGTAAGCGAACATGGCTGTCTTTGTTTGTTAATAAGCAACTTGGTAAGTAAGCGCAAAGAGTACGAATCTCTTTCTGTATTCAAGCCTGCACATCTGAGATCTGATAACCCAACGGCTGAGACTGAGGCCAAAAAGGAATCCCAGGTGGCGGAAGAAGATAATGAAGTAATTAAGCAATTGAAGAAGACTCAGGCGAACATTTCCATATAAGGCCTCCTCATGGCATCTAAGAGCCACCGTGATCCTGTCCTTAGAATGCAGGGTCAAACACATGTGTCATTGGACACTTCACCATCTCAGCTAGTCCAGATAATTTCCCACATCCGGATGGCAAATACTATCACTTTCACGGATAAGGATCTGCCGAAGGAGAACCATAACAAAGCCTTACACATTACAGTGATCACTACAGGGAAAAGAGTGCCAATGGTTCTGGTTGACAATGGATCGGCCCTGAACGTGTGCCCATTCAGAACTGCCACTTGCTTAGGATATCCGCAAAAATCTTTCGCAGTCTTAGGGCAGGCCATTAGAGCATATGACAACACAAGGCGGGAGGTAATGGGCATCCCGGCCTTAGAATTCACTGCAGGGCCGGTCCTGTTTAAGGATCAATTCCAGGTACTAGACATCCCGGCTTCCTTCAACCTGCTACTTGGAAGGCCGTGGATTCATGCCATAGAAGCGGTCCCCTCTACTTTGCATCAGAAAGTCAAGTTCATACAGGGGAATCATGTCATTTCTATCTTTGGAGATCCAGAAGAGCCAGTGCTGGACCCTATCCCAGTGCTAGAAATTCAGCATGATGAGAACTTAGAGTTGGCAGGATTCCAGTTCGAGCAAGTGCAGGTCATTGAGTTGGCAGAACCAGTCAAGAAATATTTACCCCTGCCTGACTTTAGTGAAAATTTCTTTGTCAGGGAAATGTTCCGATCAATGCGCCACCTCCACGGATCAGGACTCGGCCGGCGTCACCAAGAAATCGTGGAGCCAATTCATGTCCAGGCAATTGAGCCACCTTTTTGGTTGGGGTGTATATACCTACGGAAGAAGATCTCCAAAAATTGGAAGACAAGAAGAAGAAAAAGAAGAAGAAGAGGATAGCAAGAAAGCTGTTAAATATCTGAAGACTCTGAATGGGCGATTTGTCAAAGAAGGATATCACTTTCCCTTTTTCGGTTTTCCGGAGCCATGGATCGATGCTAGCGGGAACCGCGTGCCGGGTTTTGAAATATTCTTTACAAATAAGGTAACCTGGGAGCTTGATGAGGGGAAAGCAAAAAGGATCTACCAGTGGGAAGAACCAGGTATCCAGAGAAGAAAGGCTGTTGAATCTGAGATTGAGGAAGAATACCAGCTTAAACTTATGTTTACCCAGGACGGTGCGGCAGGGGAACAAGGGATGGTGTCCATGATAATTGCGGACCCAGTGGCAAAAGACCCATCCACTCTCAGAATCCCAGCCGATGAAGCACCACGCAATTGGTCTTCTCTTCCTCAGCTGAAGTCTGTCAGTCTTCTATGTCTCTCGTGACTGTAATGATTGGGGTTGGCTCTGCTCGCCGGTTGTGCTGCGTGAGCCTCCAGATGCCTCCAAGCAAGCGAAGGTTTTCGGGGTGATCGCCGCGCGTCCTTCCGATGCTCCGTGACAACGGCGGTGTCCCGAAACAAAGGGGCCACCCAGAAAAACGCTAGGGCAGGGCCGTCTCCCGGCGTCCCCGCCGGGATACGGGCCGTTTTCCCGCGGCAAGTCGTCACCGAAAAGAGGGGCCGGTCTTCGTGCCGGGGTATCCTGATCCGGATGCCACGAAAATTTAGGGAAGCCTTTTTCTTAAAAGACCGGTGAGAAACCTATCTACAGGACGACTTTCGGGGGAACATCTTTCTGTTTCATATTGAGTCTTCAGAGGTGCGGCCACTTGGTGTCGGATCAGCTCGACAGGTCACTCAATAGTCTTTCGCGGAGTACCCCTGTTTTAGTGAACCCTGGGAGTTGTCGGCGGCTCGACGATCTGTATTCCAAAGGTTTACCGAGGTGAAGCTTTTGGCAGGTATTCTGTTATTTGTAGGTTTCTCTATTTTAGGCTCTTCCGAGGGCCTTTGTTTGAGGTGAGGTTCTATAGTTTGATGGTTATCTCTGTTTTCCTTTCCCCTTCCCCGGTAGCTAGGATAGAGTTATCTCTGTCTTTCGTTCAGGGGCACTCTAAAGGCTTTGCAACCTTCAGAGCTGGTTGACAGCGGTCTAGTCAGTCCCTCTCGCTCTTTGATAGACATTTTTCAGTTCTCGGTCTCATCCGACGAACAACTTGAGTTTAGGTCCTTATTTTGTTTTGTGTCTTATCCTTCCTTGCGGATTCCCGGTTTCTGAAGGAGTAGCGGCCGGTTAGCTTGAGAGTGAGTATGGGCCTACCGAACTTCAAAAATCGCGACCGCCAATAAATCACTTAGTTGTAGGAAGAAGTAGGAATCGATCTAAACTAAATGCCAAGAATCGGAGGCAGCTTGGATTGAACTTGATTCACAGTTTGGCCATACCCTAAGTTAAATGCTGCTGTTTTCGATGTTCGATGTCTTTCTTTGATATCATCGATAACCTACCTCCATAGTAAAGAAAAAAGCCCTTCCAATCCTGATCTTCTTGCCTTTACTCTATTCCGATTTAGGAATTTTAATAGTCCCTTCCCTATAATCAGCCTTAATATCCTTACTGTTTACTGTTCTTGGTAAATTATAAGTGCGAGTAAAAGAACCATAACTGATCTCTGAGAAATGATATCTTCTATCATTCTTTTCCTTTTCCTCTTCTTTTTCAGCATGGATTCGTAATTGATTATTAACTAATTCAATATCAATCTTTTCTTTGGAAAGACCAGGCAATTCAGCTCTAACATAATAGTTATCATTATCTTCTTGCAGTTCACTACGAAATGGAATAGTTTCTCAAATCTCCTCGTCAAATGGCGATGATAAAAAAATATCTCAAAGACTTTTTGGTCAATTTCTTTTTATTTGATTCTTTCTTATTAACTTACTACTTTTATTCATATCGTAAAAAGTTTATATTCTTTTTCCCTATTTTACTTCCGGTAAAGTTCAACAATTTACTTTTGCTAGCCAAAGCAATCTACTACGAAAGTTTGAAGTGCTTTTTTAACTAACTTCTTACCATGGATAAAGTAAGTCGGGAGAAAACATAACCCCAAATAAATCACAAATATCCAGTTTCATAAAAGAAGGAAATTTGACTTATTAAGTAAGATAAAAGTTGACTTTCAGAAGCACCTGCATTGCTGTCATCAAAAAGTTATCCTCTCTCTCTGAAGAGAAACTTATTCTACAACAGCCTCAGCTGGGACATTGTCTTCCAAATCCAAATCTTTTGCTTTGCTATATTGTCCTGATAAGCAATGCTGGTGTCAAGAGAAGTCTTAGGCGTCTCCGGCTCATGAGCAGGAACATCGAATTGATGGAGCTTTTTCTGGCATTGTGACTACAGATATATAGCCAATAGAAAGATGCATTCCCAAGCTGGAGAGGTGGGAGAAGAGAGAAATGGAATTGAAAGGCTTTCTACCAATGACCGGAGACCAGAAAGGGGAATATAGAGAGAAGCCTTGAGCGGTCAGACCACGATTCGCTAAACATTCAAGATTCGAATGAGCTGCTACCTAAGAGAAGATAGCGACTATCAGCTTACTACTGGAGCGTAATAGTAGAATCGCTAGCCCCCCTCTCGCTAACTTACTACCTAAGGCAGAAAAAAAAGGGGCTATCCGCAATCAACACATTCATGCACACCGCCATCCACAGACATTCCAAAGACAGACATGCACACCATCTCCACGCAAAAGCACTACCTGCTTACTTGCTCTCATGTAGCGAAGATAGTTAGCACTACCTTATTCGCTTACCAGAGAGCTAACCTATAAGATAAATGTTTGAAACAAAGCACGGCAATGCGCAATCGCTAAACAAGACCACAAAAGCTATATCACAAAGATCAGTCTAACTAATCGGCCTAAGGCTTCTAGAGAGAATTCCTATCTCGCCCTCACTCAACTCTTGCTCATCAAGTAGCTTTGGATTGGAGGATTATTTCGTAGTAAGAGTGTGTAAGACTTTAACAGGATTTTTGAATAAGGGAAAACTGGAAAAATTTAGAATAAAAAGCTTTAGTCCAGACTAACCCAAAAAGTTCGCTAGAGCAGTCCCTAAAGCGTCAAAGGTTTGAGTGGAGTAAGTGGTCGGGTCATATGTACCCCGGAAGAATGGGGGAGGCATATGAGTCAAATAAAAAATGGTCAGTTCACAACTATGATGGCTAGGACCGGATAGATAGTAATTCAAGTTTGTACCAATTCCCACAACATCAGGTCGATAAGCGAACTTACCATAAGGGTTTTCGCTAGCCTAAAGATATTTTAGGGAGACTAGATCGAAAGCTTAAGCGCTACGGGCATCAAAAAGGAAAGACCTTAGACCACATACAAGACTGAGAAAGATACAGCCGGAATAGAACAATTTGGAAAGCTTGGACAGATTGACTGAAGAAGTGAACCTACCATAACGGGGAACTTAGGCTACAATATCAGTGTTTGATAGAGGAAAGAACTCATTGCATGCTTTCTAGAGGATTTCTATCCATATCTTCTATTGACCAAAGCTTCCTTCCTTTAATCAACTAAAAGATATTACCAAAGTGCATCATCATTGGCGAAAATGCCCTTCGTGACCATGGGCTTGCCGACCTGGGCCTTTTCCTGTGCAAGGTACTAACCTATCACCATCTCCATTTTATGACAAGGCTTGGGTTTTGGTTTTAGAGTCCAAAGAGGATTACTTGGTATCTTAAACGTACTGTCTTCGTGGTTAGGAAAAAGTTCTGTGATGTGTTTAGGCATAACTGGCTATTTAGACCGGGAAGAGACCATCGAATTATCGTAGGCAAGGATTAGGGTTAGGGTCAAGGAGAGCAAAATGGTGTATAAACTTCTTGGGTTAATCACTAACATTAGTGCTGTTCAGCATTCATTAAGTTGAGATGGGGTAAGTAGGTATTCAAGTGCACTCAAATTATCCTATTGCTAATTCTTCCTCCCAGTCTGACTCACGTCTTACATCCACTCATGATCAGCTTCCATTGGTTAAGACCAAGACTTTACTTAATCCAGTAAAACGGTGTCTGAACATTCTTTAACCTCAATGTCACCAATTCATCCTTCCACTTCATTTCCCAGACAGTGGGCAATCTCTTGAGCTATATTAAGAAGGAGGACCAAAGAAAGGTTCAATGGGCAAAGTCTAAATGGGGTCGTCATGCCGCACCTTAATAGCTAAACAATACCAATAGTTCGATATCCCCGAAACTTCCGTAGTTTTTGTACTTTTTAGGGAGAGTTTAGTATCAGGAATATGCACTGAGTAGGAGGCTATAAAAGGAGCTATATGCCTCTATCAATTCTCCATATCTGACACTATGAAAGATATCAAAATAGCAATATTCAAAGCATCGGGATAGATTCCTAACTTCTTGCACATTAGTAAGGGAAGGAGTAGAAGAAGGAAGTCCTTTTGGTAGGATAGACTGTCCCGGTATAAGCAGGAAGGGAATGAGTGGTTGACCCAGTAGAGGGTTCCCCTATCGGGTTTTCCTTAGAGCTCTTAAGTATGCAAAACCTGGGAGAGATTAACGCACTCCTATTTAACTTGAATTGGATCCTATAGGTTGTTTTTTAATAGGAAAAAAGGTTTCCTCATAATTAGGATGTCTAACTTGGTGAGAGCATAAAAGAGGGATTCATCCAAGACTCTAGATCTCGTTAATTCTAAGGAGGAGCCCATTCCATAAGGAAGATGAGAGGAAGGCAAAGCACTAGCAGGAAGGACTCCAACGGAATCTGGAATCGGATGAAACTATAAAGATGCTAATTCAAAATAAATAGTCCAATACAGATAATAAAGCTAGCCACTAAGATGCTAACAGGCACAAGTAAGATGTAATAGATTCTCAATTCCTTGTTTGCTCACAGGAGAGATTGCCCTTTAACCTGCTATTCCTGCTGGATTGAAAGCTTCTTTCGTAAGGTAAGAAAGAGGAATTGAATTTCCACTCAAACTCCAACTGGCAATGGAACTGCTGATATCCTGCCTTGCCCATTTGATCAAGACTTTCCTGCCTTAGGAAAGAAAGAGCGCTTTTGCTAGTGCTCATCTGGTCGTCCTCAAAAAGGGCCAAACCATGGCCAATTGTTGGGGTTTCAAAACTTCCCACTTTCACTCATACGATCTTTTTTGTGTTTTGCGAAATGCGAAAGAAATTCGGCTTTATCAGCCAGCTCGGAATAACGTTGGAAGGTGCCCCTCTCAATTTGGAGAGTATTCTATTCTACCTATTCCGAAAAAGGAATCCCCGATGAGAGCCAATTGGCGAAATAATCTGGAGAATTCCAAAAAAAAATGAACCTAGAAGTTTGTAGCCAGTTTCCTACTGTTGCATTCCTTCCTCCCACAGTACTTATTACAAGACTTTGGTAGAATGTGGGCTAATGCTCGCCGAATATCTTTTCTCATTTTTTCTTTTTTTGTTTCGCTTTCCTTTTTCTTAATTTAAAAAATAGGCGAGGTCCCTGTAGTTTTTCAGCCTCCGTTTGCAGGCTGCCGGATAAAGACAACTCTGCAATCCCCTTATCAAGCAAGGCCTGATTCTCTTCCAATCCGATTACAGCATCCGAATAGATATGTGTGTGGAACAGAGCTCCTATAGACATATATAGACATAAAGGTTCTGGCTGGTCGGGCGGATAATGAGTCGCCAATCCACATTGGATCGATTGCTACTCTCGGAAAATTGAAAAAGGGTGCTGCTTCGATGACAAGTACACAGGGATTACATGACTTTGATAGGTGCCGAGAATAAGGAACCACTTTCTATCAGATTAAGAAAGAGCATCCGAGAAATCATTACTCGTTGCAGCTACAGCCGTAGCCTATTCGTTAACTGGATCTCCTACCTCCACTTTTAGGGAAGGTTGTATTGAAGACACCACACTTAAGAAAAGAGCATATGACTTCCTTTAAGGAGAAGCCAATTGTCTTTTTAGACTACCCATTCAGCCTTAACGCACCAATGAATGGCTAAGAAGGGTACGTACCATAACCATAAGGTCTATTTCTTTTGGGAAAGAAGGACTAAAACCCTGCTTTAGTAAAAGATGGAAGAGAAGAGGCTATGGGAACTGGTGAAGAAAGCTCCAAGCCGGTATATAGCTTAGCTCGTCCCATATGTTAAGTAGACAAAACAGGCATTGCCAGAGGTCTTTGAAAACATGTTCTTATTTCTTTGTATGCGCAGATTAAGGCCCACGTAGAGTAGTTGTATGATCGCACGGCGTCCCTCAAACGGTAGAAGCTTTGTTACTCACCTTTTATGTAAGGGGAGAACTATAGAGGGGAGGAAAGAGAATAGTTGTTCGTTTACTGCACCCGGGTCTGCATATTCAGAATTTTCTTAACCAAGAGCTAGCTTATGGATCAGAGATCGATATCGGAAGATCAGGCCCATCACTTTTCTTCTTGACTTCGATGATTTGCCTGCAGGAGGATCATCGAAGGTTGGAGAAAGAGATAGAAAGCTGACTAGAGTAGGGAAGGCTGTGTATATCTATTCTAATTGGGGGGATAGCTCGACTCGACAAATGGGAGAGAGATCAAATCGCGCGGGAGAGGGGGTCCCCCCCCCCATCATCTAGATGAAAAGTCAAGGTGTTGTTCGGATATTGATCGTAGCAAGCGTCACTTCCTTCATTGGATGGGTTCCGGCTTGCTTGTCTCGCTCTCATATTGGAAGGCTAGGTTTGGAACCCTCTAGGAACTGAATTGCTAGAAAGATCTCTTCTTTCGTTTAAACTAAGTGGGCCCTAACCAAAGCTTTGATCGCTGTGCTTCCCCCTTATTGTTAGTCCTCTTACCATACACCACTTCGAATGGTTACTTCCCCCCTTACTTAACATAGGTCGATTCACATCGTTTTTATAGGCAAACTCCGAAGTTGGAAGAACTTATTCCCACTTGCTCGGTCTCCCTTGCACTAAGCTCCTCAGCAAGTCTTCCAGTAAACCGACGACTGGAGTCTGGCCGTCCTGAGTGATAAGCACTGCTAAACCTCAGTTCAGTGCCTAATTTCTTCCGTAGCACCCTCTATTAGAGGGCAGACTGGTGTCTTGATCGGACGTAATGCTCCCCTTTCGTCATAAGGCGTGGTTTCTCACCACCTAATGATGATCAAATCACGATCATGGGGTAGCCCGGTTCTAATTCCATATGCAGATTCTAATTGAAATCAAGACCCCGAAGCTTATTTAGTTTCAGATGATGCAGAGCCAATTCTAATTCCGGATCCAATCCCATCTCCTGAGCTATACCTATAACTTCTGAAAATGTAGATTTGCCCGAACTTCTTTAATAAGGCGAGATGGAGACCCTTATTTGGACCCTTGTGATCGAGCTTATGATTGTAAGCGGAGCCATAGTCAAACGATCCAAACCAGGTTGAGAGCGTCGAAGCTTATCCACCTGAAGCACTCACACTCACTTCTACTCCTGTCCTGCTGTGGAAGCAGTGGCCGGAAGCTTCACTGTGGAGGTAGGCGGTCTGATGGAGCTGATTAGATCCACAACCGAGATGGAGCCATCCCTTGAACCCAGGTTTGAATCCTGAGACTGGCCCACAAGAATCCATCTCCGGATTAGAACCTGCAATACAAAGACTAACGAGGTTACTGAAGCTGCTGAATCAACCTCTGAGAAGGAAGAAGAACAAGAGTTACTGCGGTTGAGGAACAAGCCGTCGTGGCTGCACCTGTCAAGTTACACGATCTTTCTGTTTGCCTGCTTTGATTAGGCTTTATTCCCGAGCGCTCTTTTTAAATGCTCTGGTGGAGCTGGAGAAGCAAGACTAGCCCTTATTAGTAATTAGTAAAGCTTCGGCCTTGCCTTTCTAATCGGCATCTTTTGATCGTTTTACTGTCATAATGGGAAAGATCCACTACACTGGCCCGAGAAGGTGTGTAGTCACTCTATAACTAGAAGGAGGACACTCTTTTCATTTAAAAAAAAAAAGAGGATTAAAATACTATGAGTATAAGCAACTATGCCAATAACCTATTGAACGCTTCTAGGTATACAGTTGACATATAATTTAGATGGACTAATCTCTCGCGGGATGAAATATGCAGTTATCCCAATCCATGGGAAATGGTGACATTGTCTCGATAATCAAAGTCAAGAATGACTGTGACCAAGAGTGATTGTGAAGAAGATGGTCCCGCCACCTATCTTGCCCTAAATGCAACTGGCTGC